CATAGGCCATCGAAATAATTCTCAGTATACAAACCATGCCACCTAAACCAAAGCACAAAAGTCAAAATTTTGAATCAAATTGATTCCCAGTTCAAATAATGCATAACTACATGGATAAGCTTACATTAACCCGTCAATTTTGAATTGAATTTGTGATGAAACAAAATGAAATGATATTTCGAGATATCAATAAAAAATGAGCATGTTAATGTAAATAATAAAAATGGATAAAAAAAAAAAAGATTATCACTCTTATTGTTTTTAATAGAGAAAGAAAAATGAACCCCGAAGGATTCAAATAGTTTTTTTTTTTACATAGAATATAATCTATATAATATTCAAAATACTCGAAAAACAAAAATGTCTTAAAAAGAATTGAACGAGAAGCCGTATGAGGTGAAATTCTCATGTACGGTTTTATATAGTGGCAGTAAAGGTCACTTTTCTGTCAACTTTTCCACTATCACCCCTAAAAAACCAAACTCTGCCTTACGCAAAGTCGCCAGAGTACGATTAACTTCTAAATATGAAATCACTGCTTATATACCTGGTATTGACCATAATTTACAAGAACATTCTGTAGTATTAGTAAGAGGTGGAAGAGTCAAAGATTTGCCCGGTGTTAAATATCACATAATTCGAGGAATTTTAGATGCTGTCTCAGTCAAAAACCGGAAACAAGGGCGTTCTAGTGCGTTGTATATTCTTATCTAAGATTTGTATCATTTTATGATGATGCCATGTCAATTGCTAAAAACATGTAAAGTATATGGCTAACCCAATAACGAACGTTTTCTAAGGGGACTAGAGCAGGCTAAAACAATAAGGATAATATATATTATTGTCTAAGGTTTAATATTTAATTCATTTTATAAGTTTTCCCTTACTTAGTGTGTGTTAACATAAAATTGGAAATGTCTTGACTTTTTTGGAGCAGACTCAATTCAAATAGCATTGATTTAAAACACCTTTTCCTTTTTTATACTCTGTTTTAAACCTAAGGACCTAATCGTATAGATATAGAAAATACAAGATTTCTAATCATAGCAAAAGAAAGGAAACGGATACTCAATTGAGAATGAGTAAACATAATTCTATGCATAAGAATGAATATCTTCTATATATGCAAATAGAATCATGTGGAAAGCCGTATCCGACGAAAGTCGTATGTACGGTTTGGAGGGAGATCTTTGATACCTTTAGAGATCTACCCTACAATATGGAGTTAAAAAGCCGAAATAAGTAATGATTAGTCTTTATGAAATAAATTTATGAACCTTTTTCACACTCATGTCACGCCAAAGTACTGTAGAAAAGAAAATTGATAAATTTGATCCGATCTATCATAATCGATTAGTTAACATGGTCGTTAACCGTATTCTTAAGAACGGAAAAAAATCATTAGCTTATCGAATTTTTTATCAATCTCTAGAAAAGATTCAACAAAAAACAGAGAAAAATCCACTAATTGTTCTACGTCAAGCAATAGACAAATTAACTCCCAAATTGATAGTAAAATCAAAACGTGTAAGTGGATCCACTTATCAAGTTCCCATTGAAATAAAAGAGAAAGAAGGAAAAATACTTGCGATTCGTTGGTTATTAGAGTCATCCCGAAAACGTTCTGGTCCAAATATGCAATTCAAATTAAGTTACGAAATAATGGATGCTGCCAGAGAGAAAGGCAATGCTATACGCAAGAAGGAAGAGATTCATAAAATGGCAGAATCTAATAAAGCTTTTGCGCATTACCGTTAATCCACTAACTAGTATAAATAGATCCACAGATCTATCCCATTTTGATCAATAAAAGAAAACTTACTTTCTCAAAATTGATACAAATTTTATTGGAACGAAAACGAAAGGAAAAGAAGAATGAAAAATAAATCATAGATATAATGATAATAAGGAGATTTTAAATAAAATGTTGCTCGAATATTAATTGAAGTTAGTAACTAATGATCCGGACAAAATGAAAAATGCATTTTTTATACCTTAAAATCATTTTTATGAAAGAATTTCATTTGCTTCTCTTCTATGGAAGTTCCATTTTCCCAGAATGCATCCTGATTTTCGGCCTATTTCTTCTTCTAGTAATCGATGTCATTTTTGATCAGAAAAAGACAACTTGGTTTTATTTCATCTCTTTAACAAGTTTAGTGCTAAGCATAACTTTTTTGTTATTTCAATGGAGAGAAGAACCCACGATTAGTTTTTTTGGCAATTTACAAACAAACAATTTTAATAAAATATTTCGGTTTCTCATTTTATTATGTTCCACTTTGTGTATTCCTCTATCCGTGGAATACATTCAATGTACAGAAATGGCTGTAACAGAGTTTTTGTTATTCATATTAACAGCTACTCTAGGAGGAATGTTTTTATGTGGTGCTAATGATTTAACAACTATCTTCGTATCTTTAGAATGTTTAAGTCTATGTTCTTATCTATTATCTGGATATACCAAAAGAGATGTTCGGTCTAATGAGGCTATTATGAAATATTTACTTATGGGTGGAACAAGTTCTTCCATTCTTGCTTATGGTCTTTCTTGGCTATATGGTCTATCTGGAGGTGAGATTGAAATTCAAGAAATAGCCAATGGTCTTATAAATACACAAATGTATAACTCTCCAGGAATTTGGATTGCACTTCTATCTGTAACGGTAGGAATTGCATTCAAACTTTCTTTAGTTCCTTTTCATCAATGGACCCCCGATGTATATGAAGGAGTGCGATTCGTTTGATAAATTATTACATACAATATCTTTTTTAGAGATGTTTGTTTCTATTTATAAAAACTCTATAGACATGTGAAAAAAAGATTGTTATTCCCACTTGGACTAAGACATCACTTTTACCAAAAATTTGAATTGAATTAAGGTAAAGCAAAGTAAGAAACAAACTCAATTGTTTGATTGAATTAACACACTACACCACCCCAATACAATAAATAACTTTTACAAATGAATTATTACGGGTAGTTGGGTCAGATTGACGTGTACTTTTATTCTTAACGTAGATGCTACATAGTAAGTTTTCATTCTTCAGAAACTACGAGTGTAAAAAAGAAGGCATCCGTCGACAAAAAGATTACCCTAAGATGAGCATCTCATGACTATTCAGAACGATTTAAATCAGATGGTTTTATTTTTTATTTTTCACTTTATTTTTAACTCTTTCATAACTGAACTTAAAAAAAAAAAAAATAAGAAAAATGATTTACAATTTATATACTATATTGCATACTATAATAACCACTGAGTAAGGATTCCTCGCGAAGTTAAGGCGCGAAGTTAAGGATTAGTTATTCTTTATATCAATTGAATATATTCAATCTTATACATACACGAGGAAGGTAATAAAAAAAAGAGAATCAAATGATTCTGCAAATTTTTTTATCACTTAGGAGCCGTGCGAGAAGAAAGTCTCATGCACGGTTCTGAATGAGAGAAGGGAGAATTCCTCTTTTCGACTCTAACTCCCCCACTCCAGTCGTTGCTTTTATTTCTGTTATTTCAAAAGTAGCTGCTTCAGCTTTAGTCACTAGAATTTTCGATATTATTTTTTATTTTTCATTGAACGAATGGCATCTTCTTTTGGAAATATCAGCTATTCTTAGCATGATATTAGGAAATTTAATTGCTATTACTCAAACAAGTATAAAACGTATGCTTGCATATTCATCGATAGGTCAAATTGGATATATCCTTATTGGAATAATTGATAAAGACCCAAATAACGGATATGCAAGTGTGATAACTTATATGCTACTCTATATTTTTATGAATTTAGGAACTTTTGCTTGTATTATATTATTCAGTCTACGTACAGGAACAGATAACATTCGGGATTATGCAGGATTATACGCGAAAGACCCTTTTTCAGCTTTGTCTTTATCTTTATGTCTGCTATCTCTAGGAGGGATTCCTCCATTAGCAGGTTTTTTTGGAAAACTTTATCTATTCTGGTGTGGGTGGCAAGCAGGCTCCTATTTATTGGTTTCAATAGGACTCTTTATGAGTGCTATTTCCATATATTATTATCTTAAAATAATTAAGTTATTAATGACTGAAAGAAACAAAGAAATAACTCCCTACGTGCAAAATTATAGATTATCTTCTTCAATCTCAAAAAATTATATCGAAGTTAGTATGATTATATCTGTAATAGCATCTACTTTATTGGGAATAATAATGAATCCAATTGTTGCAATTGCCCAGGATACATTATTTTAGAGATTGATATTTTTTGTAATATAATTTTCACTAGGTGTAAAAAAAAAGGAAGAATTGCCCTTATAATTCATATTCTTAAAATCACAGGGAATAGGCTAGGCTTAAATTATCAGATGAACTTCTAATTACAAAATCAACTTGATCATTCAATTAGAAGTTCATTTTGGTTATAATACTGGTTATAATATAGAATTTGTTCATTTTGTACCAAAACAAAATATAGATTTTCTATCTGAGAAAAAGTCGTTCAAACATGTGTTAAATAAAATATTTGTAATTCTTAACTTCTCTTTTAAATAGAAGTTAAGAATTACAAAACAGGGATGGAGATAATCTAATCTCCATACTGAATTGAATCGAGATAACCTTGCTGCGATTCTTTCATCTAAAAAACAGAGTGCAATAACTGTTTATTATGCATCCAGCAGGAATTGAACCCGCGACTTCCCAATTATGAGTTGGGTGCTTTTACCATTCAGCCATGGATGCTATGGTAAAGTTATTTCATTATAATAAATATGGTAACCAATTCAATTCTATTTCTCTTTTATAGAAATAACAAGAAACTTTTTTTTGACAAATTGTACAAGACAAATTGTACAATAGTTGAATAACTTGCACTGACTACCTCTTTCTTATTATAATTCAATTTAATAAGTAATACAATAGTTGAATAACTTGCACTGACTACCTCTTTCTTATTATAATTCAATTTAATAAGTAATAATTACACTATATTATCTTACAAAATAATAAAAAATAATATATGGGAAAACATGAAAATTCGTGGTCTACGGACCCTATCGGAAAAAACCGAGAAATAGTTTGGTTCTTTAGCGTTCAGTCGAAATTTAAAGATTACATGATGGATATATTCGTTCCATGGAACGAATCCAATTTGGTGAGATTGCTAAGTCAAATATTTTCTGGTCGAGAAAGTGTTGTTAAGCTTTTTGATTTTCGGATTCTTAGTACATTACTTATACGGGATATACGTATATTTATCTTAAAAGGTCAAGTAATAAAAGCTGTAATGATAATAGCATTACCATTACTTTTCTATTTTTTGAATATTCGATTAATTGAAAGAAACAAATCATCAAAATATAATTTGATGAAGATATTTCCGGTTCCGGCTGTACAACATTTTGGAGCTAGAGCTAGAAAGGAAAATTTGTTGCTCGTTCCGCATCGTTTTATTTTTTCGCGAAAAGTCCGAAGGAGATATCAACGTTGCTTGCTCAATCCAAAAGAACATGTTTGGATTTTATCCAGTTCTAAAACAAATCTGAATCAGAAAAATGATAGAATATCAGAGAAGCAAGAAACAACAAGTTGGGAAAGCCTTTTGGAGAAGGAATCTAATGGCATCGAATGGGAGATTGATTCATCTTTTAATTCAATTCCAGAATATTGGAAATCTGAAACAGAACCTGAAAACCTTTATGAATGGCAGGAGTCATTACTTTATCTTGAGCGAAACAAAATTCTTGAGGAAGTAGAAAACAGACTCGAACAACTAGAAGTTGGACTAGTTCAAGCAGAAGAAGAATTTGCTCGTTCTTCAGAACCAGAAGAAGTCATAAATACGCGAAGAAAACGAAAAATTGAAGAAGTCGAAAGCTGCAGAGAAAATCTACGAAGACAAAGGAAACTCCATAAGGAGACAAATCAAAAAGCAAAATTGAAGTATTTTGAACAAGAAAAAATATTACAAGAAGAATCAGATCAAGCAAGAGAATCTTTTCCCTTTTCAGAGACGGAAGTTTTTCAAACGTTGTTTGATCCTTTGTTAATAGATGAATCATGTATAAGTATTAATTATAGCAATAAACCGAGTGAAAAATTCAAATTGTTGAAAGGGCGACAAGATGCTTTTGAATATTTCAGGGGATTAGAAAAGAATAGAATTGTTGATCTATGGAAGGTTAAAAAATTGATTCAAAATCCTTCTGTCAATTATGATATTTTACCAGATCGCGAATGGAACATAAGAAAAGACTATATAAACCAATTCAATTGTATTCGATTTATGAAATCGAATTTATCTTCAAGATCTCCCTCATCCTGTGATCAAAATAAAGAACAATTAGCATTAAACGATGATTTCCAATTCAAAAAATTTGTTCTTAAAATAACAGACCAATTTACTCTATCAATAACTAAGCCTAATCTCTATTACCCTAATGATGAAATTGACCTAGATATCGATGATCGTGTGAACGAATTACATTTATTCAACCAGACTCTATTGAAGTCCTTCAATTACTTCTTCAATTCCAGAGATGAATTAACGCATGATTCTTTCCTTCGGGTACTCAATATTTTTGAAAAAAAGAAAACATCAGAAGATGATAACACTAAACAACTAATATTTAATAAAATATTGAGTAGATACAAGATTCAAGCTAACGAGCATGTTGAAATTGAAAAAGCATTTATGAGATTCGATTTCTTGAAGAACGTATTGGCACCTGTTGTATCAAAATCTGATTTGAATGAATATTTCTTAAAAGATTTTGTATTAAAGGATTTAGAATCGTTCCAGAAGTATTATTTTTTGGAATACCATAAATACTATATGGAATACCATAAATACTATATGGAATTACAAAGATACTATTTGGAATTACAGAAAGTATTGAATAAGAATAAATACTCTTTGGAATTACAGAAAGTATTGAATACGAATAAATACTATTTGAAATTACAAAAATACTCTTTGGAATTACAGAAAGTATTGAATACGAATAAATACTATTTGAAATTACAAAAATACTCTTTGGAATTACAGAAAGTATTGAATAAGAATAAATACTATTTGAAATTACAAAAATACTCTTTGGAATTACAGAAAGTATTGAATAAGAATAAATACTATTTGGAATTACAGAAAGTATTGAATAAATACTATTTAGAATTAGATAAGGCATTCCATAAATACTCTTTGGTATTTCATGAATACTATTTGGAATTACAGAAAGTATTGAATAAATACTATTTAGAATTAGATAAGGCATTCCATAAATACTCTTTGGTATTTCATGAATACTATTTGGAATTATTGACTAAATACTCTTTGGTATTCCATAAATACTCTTTGGAGTTACAGAAAGTAGTGAATAAGAATAAATTGGAATCACAAAAAGTATTGGATGAATACTATTTGGTATTCCATAAATACTCTTTGGAGTTACAGAAAGTAGTGAATAAGAATAAATTGGAATCACAAAAAGTATTGGATGAATACTATTTGGAATTACATAATTATTTTGGATATTTCTATGTGGAATTCCATAAATACTATATGGAATTACAAAGAGACTATTTAGAATTACAGAAAGTATTGAATAAGAATAAATACTATTTGGAATTCATCTATTTTCTCAAAACATTAAGTCGCAATTTGAATAATGTAACGCAAGATGCAATTAACCAGCATTCATCAAGTTGGATAATGTGTCAGAAAGAATGTTTGGATCGCCCTATTTTTCGACCTGTTCAGATTAGAAATCCAAATTTTTTAAACACTTTTGTATTATCCAAAAAGATCGAATACTTTCAACAAAGATTAGAATATCTCTTGTCCATTTCCAAACAAAACAATTTAAAAAAGAGAGTGTTAGATCCAATTGAATTATCGACTATTCAACATTGGGGTTGGTTTGGGGATCCCAATGAATTTCATTATACTGGAATTAATAAGTTTATCTCGGAGAATATGAATCGTTCGAAGATTCTCTGGGCCAAGGTTAATGAAAATGTTTGGGACAAGCTTAATGAAAATGGCACAAAATCTAAATCAATTCCTAATCTTGAATCCAAACAAACATTAAATGAGAAAAAACCGATAATTGAATTTATTATTGACGTCTTTGATAATGGAAAAAATTACATGGAATTATTGGAACTATTTAATAACGCGGGTCTTTCGGAAATATTTGATAATCAAGACAATTGGTTTAATCCTTTAAAACTCTCTAATCAAAATTCATTGAGAGCTTCTTTTCACAAAGCAAATACCTTTGAATTTTTAGATTATTTACACCGTCCTCGCCTTTTTTATAAAAAAAGATTGGCTTCTTACATGGGAAGGATTCATATCAAAAATAAGAATGTAACATATGGACAATTATTAAATTTAGTTCAGATTCCTAACAATCTGGTTTCTTCGTCTATTAACGAAATGAGAGCTGTGTACTCAGAGAAAGAAACTATCTCACTCATAAAGTCACAAGTCAATATATTATTGGATAAATATTTATGTGACAAAGTGCTAATTCATGATTTGCATAAATCGTCTAATTTCTTTGATAAATTGAATTCTATTATTCGTAGAAATATAAATTTCTCGATTGAAGATATTTCTAAAACTCCTTTAATAAGCCTACAAATTGTCAATTTTGACAAAAACTCTTGCTATCCTTTTTTAAATAGTTCAGATTTAGAAGAAAAGACCTCTAGCCAGTATTCTCAAAATAGTTTTAGTTCAAACATAGATCTTATTCAAACTCAATCTTATCAAGATGATCTATTGTCCGAAATATCTTTGCGAATGAATCAATTTGCAGAAAAAGCAAAATATAGTTCAGATATAATAGAAGACAAAACTATAGGTGACTTTATGGAAGACGAAGCCATAGGTGAGTTTATGGAATTCAAATCCATAGGTGACTTTTTTGACAAAGAAAAACTAAAGTTAGTATTTTCAAAACTAAAGTGTTTTGGAATAATTTCTTTTAATCAAAATCAAATAAATATTCTTTTTGATCAAATAAAAAGAAATATTCTTTTTGAGAAATGGGGTTTGTTTCAAACACATAAGTCATGGTTGTGGTTTTTTACTTCCACAGGGTGGAAATATACTAAAAATCTGTTTTTTACTCTTTTTTCGGAAATAGAAATACCAATAATTAATATTAATCAGTTGGTATCAATCCCGGGCAATATTAGGCAAAATTGGAATCACAATTTGAATATTTTGTGGGCACTTTATCATCAATTTTGGAAAGTTCTAAAGTGTGAATTTAGAGATAAAATTGATCAAATTATCACAATATTGAATGATCAAATTCTCATAATATTAAATGATCAAATTCTCCCTATATTAAATAATAAAATTCTCCCGATATTGAATGATCAAATTCTCCCTATATTCAATCTTATGTTATCCCGCTGGAATATTGACAAAATATTGCAAGAAACAAATGACGAAGTATTTAGACAAGTACTTCAGGGAAAGGATCTATCAATATCATTTGATGTATGGGAATATATACAGAATGTTCGGGAATATGATATTTTTCTTTATATCTTCATTGGGTTTTTATTTTATATTTCCTCCATAATTCCTTTATTGTTGATTAAGTTCTATAGGAACTTCTATCTCATCAGAGTTTTGCAGTATAATTCCTACTGCTTTGAGAGAGTAGGAGAAATGATTAGATCTTATAAAAGGCTTAGAAATTTTTCTAATTTCAATTGGTATGGTTCTTGGCTTACATTTGTGGACTATATCGAGCTGGACTCGGATCCTGATGATATAGGATTATCGCTACTATTGAAAATTTGGTATGTCAAAAATATTAAATGGTTGCGGCGGCGTTTTCGAGAATGCCGGAAATATCACTCACTTATAAAAACAATTTTGTACGAATTTGAAGTGGATGACTTTCTTTTGAGAGAAAATCGATTGTTTTTACTACAAGAAAGAATCTCTCAATTTGAATCGAAATTAACCCCCCCTATTGGTTTATTTCATGAATTTGAAAAAAAAGAACAGCCAGGACTTCTTTACTTTCGATATTTAGCTGAATTTATTCAGAGAGGCCTAACTCATAGAATAGGCTTAATGAATTCCGAATTAAATTCATTGTTTTTAGCAGAAATACCGATCTTCGCTGCTTTTTATCAGAAGATGACTTCCATCCCAATTCGCTCATTCTTATATGACCACGTTAGATTTTACCCACTCTACCCAGTACCGTCCTTTTCGAATCGAATTTTATTGATAGGGCCTAAGGAAACTGGACGATCCTACTTGGCTAAAAATTTAGCAGCAGATTCTTATTTACCTTTAATAAGAATATCTCCTAAAAGTTTTTTGAGGCAGCAAAAACTTCTGTCTCGCTATGAACCCGAGTATACATCTTCAGCTAAACAATCATACCTTGAGCATGAAAATATCCTCAGGTCTCTCGGCTGGTCAGGCAGGCCAAAAGACGTAGCTGAGAAGGAGTACTATGATAAAAAACCTCATAAGGTTTTGTATGATCGATTTTTGAATCCTAACCCTCCAGAGTATTTTGCGAGAAGAGTAATCCAATTCGTATTTGCACTCAAATTGGCAAAATTGATGTCTCCTTGCGTCATATGGATTCCAAGCATTCATGAACTGAATGATTACTTTTATCTTATTGCATTATTGGTAGAACTCCTTGGGGATCCATATAATCCGATTGATGGTGAAAAAGAAACCACCATCAAACAAAATATTGTTGTTATTGCCTCAACTGATATTCCAAAAAAAATTGATCCAGTTCTAATAAGTCCTCCTCGTAGTAAACGAAGATTCGATACATTTATCAATACTAAAAAGTTGCCTGCCCCATATCGAGAAAAAGAATTTCCTTTGCTTTTACGTAACAAAGGGCTCTACTTGAAAAAAGAATGGAACTGCTATGATGAATTTGGGTTAACTACCAAAGGCTTTACTACGCAAGATCTAGCAAAACTTGCTGATGAAATATTTCTAATTAGCATGAGCCAAAATACTTCAGCTATAGACAATGATATAATTGGAGTAGCTTTGTATAGATCAAATTGGGGTCCTTGTAATTATAATCTGAAGTTCAGTGAATTTTTTCAAGGACTTCCTTATAAGATAGGAAAAGCCATTATACAGAATAAACTAACGTATTTAAAAAATTCTCTAAGGCTTAATCTAGATTTCGAGGGTCGAAGGGCAAACTATTTGCATCAATGGTATTTAGAACCTTCAATTGCCGGAACAGTTGCGAAAGAGTTCACCGTATTCTATCATATTTTGGGTTGCTTGGCCGGATCAGTAGCGCAAGATTGTTGGTTTTTATCGGAATCAAATAGAGAGAATTGGAATAATCCTTTTGATCCTTTCATTGAAAATGATTTCATTCTAGCTTCGAGTCTCTTACAGGGTCTTCTGGAAGAATTTCCATCGTTGGCAATATATCGGGGCAATTCTGATTACATAACAATTGCTCCTCAGTTCAAAAAAGATATGATGCAAAAAGGATTATCTTCTATACTAGATAAAATCGTTTTATCTAAAGAATTAAGAAATTCCTACGGAGAAGAGGACGAAACTCCTATAGTTTGTGATTCTAGGACCTGGCGTTTTAGTTTTATTCGCAGCAATCGATTTGAGCATATAAAAGATATAACAATAGAAAATCCATTATTGGATTATCTTCACCTGTTTGGAGGGTTTCAAGAAAGACCGACCCGTCTTTCTAGCTTATATTGGAAGAAATTTCTAATGTCTGGCCCCGACTTCCGGCCTCTTTATGCTGGGAAGGACGATATTATAGAAAGAAAGACAGCTGCTTTCTGGGAAGCAAAATTACTATACAAAAAGTTTCAAAGGATGGGAATATATCAATTTGACACAGAAGAGTATGCAATGGAGTATAAACCTTTAAATACACCAGTAATCTGTCTAGCTCGTCGATTTCTTTGGGATCCCGTGAGTATTCGCTTTTTAAATAAGCGCTCTTCTTTTGAACGAAGAGAACTTTTTGCTTCTAAAGAACTTGTGAAGAGCATTTATCTTACTTATTCTTCAACAAGAGAGCTAAATATCAGTATTAAAAAAACGTTAAAGTCTATTCTAAAGCGTAAAAAGGTGAGAAAAATAGCCCTAGGAATCAAAATTCAGACTAATGATGACGATTTACCTCTTAATATTAAAATGGAAGAAAAAGAAAATTTTGAAAATTTCAAACGCTTTCAAGAAATTGGTACCCGATTGAAACGTGTATTACCTTATCCCCAATCGGTGATAAGTGAACGTTGGTTCCGTGAAAAAACACGGGATGATAAATTTAAACAACGTTTGCTCAAGGGAGAAAGGGAAAATATAGATTTATTATCTAATGAATCTCTTACTTATAAAACTCTATCCGAAAGTTATGAATATTTATCAAATTTATTCTTCTCTAATAGAATGTTATTTAAACAAATGATCGATACATTATTAAAAACAAAATGGCTTTCTACGAATGCCATTGATTGTTTATTGGCGGAAGGATTAAATAACAAATAAAAAAGCCTAGATCTTTCATTCATTTTGTTCAAATTTGATCGGTCCGAATTTTGTCTTTAAAACTTTTCCAAAAAATCAAATCGAATTGATATAGTTTAATAGTAGTACTATCGATCAATTCGACTTGATTTTTTGAACAATGGCAATTGAATTACTCATTCAATTGCCATTAATTATAATGTCTAATATAACTATTAAATGAAATATTTAATATGTATGCCTTGAAGAGGACTCGAACCTCCACGCTGTTTAGCACGACATTTTGAGTGTCGCGTGTCTACCATTCCACCATCAAGGCATTCAAGAAGCTGATTCTATTTCATCGAATATTTGACAATCTAATTGTTTTGTCATATAATAGAGTGAGTTTAGTTCAATAGTGGAAGAGAAAGTGGATCGGTTTTACAACACAATATCATTGTTTTGTGATATAATAAAGTGAGTTTAGTTGAATAGTGGAAGAGAAAGTGGATCGGATAGAATATTCTGTTTAGCTTATTAAATGAAATGGTTGAACGGCACCTTTAGAAATATGTTTTATTTTCTATTAATAAGTCAATAGTCAATTTTGGATATCAGATTTAGAATCACCGTGATTAGATCATAATAGCCCTTAATTAAGGAGATTCGGCAGGTAGGACACATATATAAGATAAGTAATGATATACTTATAATACTTAGTAAAGTAATGATATACTTATAATACTCAGTAAAGTAATGTTACTTATAATACTCAGTAAAGTAATGATATACTTATAATACTTAGTAAAGTAATGATATACTTATAATACTCAGTAAAGTAATGATATACTTATAGAAGAAGATTCGGCAGGTAGGACACATATATGAGATAAGTAACCATATATTTATAGTGCTATCATATACAAAAAATGATCTATGGTAATATATTGATCTATGTAATACAGTTAGGGAGTAGATTCGATGTTGTCGTTAATCTCTGTATATAGATTTGGAGTGTTATCTAATGATCTATCTAAGACAGTTTCTAAATATTCCATGAAATAGAAATAGGTTAGTAATCTAATTCTATAGAAAAATTGTCATATTAAATAAAAAAATGATCCGAATGTTATTTTCATATTCTATTAATTATCAATAACTAATATAGCCTAAATCAATAACTAATATAGCCTAAGGGCAGGAGGAAAAGAGACTATGTTTCATTACATCATACCGTGGGTTGAAAGATCCACACCGATTCTATTATTTGGAGTTTATTATGGTTTTTTAGCAACATTGCCAATTGGCCCGGCCCAGATGTATTTTATTCGATCTTTGTTAATTCAAAACAAAGTCATCGACAACAGAAAAATTGTTCCTGCAGGGAATTTGATTCTTAGTGGTTCTTTTGTGGCACAACTGGTGGTCTTCTCATCCATATACGTAGCGCCTATTTATGCGAGTATTTGGAAACCCCATTTGATGACAACCATGCTTGTTCCCGTTTTATTTTTTGTTATTTTTCAAAGAACTTTGATTCGGAGACACCCTTGGCTTCAAAATCCGGCAGTAGAATTCTTTATTGGAGTCGCTTTACAACTGCTAAACCCCGCCCTTTTCGGTAAATCTATCTATACCCGATTAATCAATCTGATGCTATTCAGATATAGCGGAAACTTTTTATTTCTGCTGAGTACCGCAGCCGGATGGTTGAGCGGACAAATTCTTTTTGTCAAAATGACGAAAATTTTTTGTTCACGGGTGGAAAATGATGTTCCCTTAAAAAAGGATAGAAAGGGAGAATTTTTCGCCTTCAGTTTTCAAATTATTTTCTTCGGCTATGCCATGCTGGCATGCTGCGGGAGGAATCCTTCTCTCATTGCTACTAAGTGGAATGATTCAAGGACGTTCATTCACGGTCCTCGAGAAGAACTTGAAGAACTATCATTAGAGTTATCTGATAAGAAAAACTCTTTTAGGAGTAAGCTAAAGACATCTAACAAGAAAAAAAAACATAAGAAGCACAAGCCTAAGACGCACAAGCCTAAGACTCCTATTCATATTAAAAAAAATGAGGAGAATGTTAATAAGCCGTCCATTCCTTTGCCTTCTTCTTTTAGAACGCTAGTTAAATTTTTATCTGATCAATTGATATTGCATGCTGACAAAGAAAAAATATTACCTTTTATAATCAAAAGGTGGCCATTAATAGTGTTGGATTCTAATCGGTTTAACGACCCCCTTCGATACGTGAGTATAGGAGATTATATTCTGCGTGGCCCTGTGAGGAGCCAAGTTGCTGAATATTTCTTTGATGTTTGTCTCAGTGATGGCCATCAAAAAATTTCTTTCACAGCTCCGCCAAGTATCTCTTTTTTTGCAAAAATGGCAAACTTGGGTGATCAAAGTCTTGATTCAAATCAGGATCACCTTGATGAATGGATAGAAAAAAAATGGGAGAGGAAAACTTCTTTAGGCGAAGAGCTTGAAAATAGGGTGAGATCTCTAAGCAATGGATCTCCTATTGTCAAAATTCTTGAAAAGAGAATCAGATTTAAAAAAACAAAAGATAAAAAGCGTCTTTCAGAAGTTGATGATCCTTTACTTAGCGGGCCATTCCGTGGGTCAATGAATCAATTTAAATTTAAGTCGCCTTGGATGCTTCATTCGGAGGAATACTTGAAAGAGCAAAAAGAGAAACTGTCAGAATCTAAGAACCAGGATTTTACCACTAAGAACCATGATTCTACCAATAAGAATGATGATTCTACCAACCGACTTCTTCGATTTTCTTTAATTCGACCAGAAAATAAAGAAAGAATCGTTCAACCGCGAATCAAACTTATTTCAAAATGGTGGATAGATAAAATTCGTATGGTCTTATTAGAAGAACAGAACAGAAGAAAATGGTTAGATGAATCTACTTTGGAGGACTTAAAGAAGAAATATGATAAAATTTATCCTCAAAATTTCTCTTCATTAGAATATGTTTTCAACACATTGGTCCCGGCGCCTTTAAAGGAAAGAATAGAAAAAGACATTGCTTCTTGTGAGAAAAAATTGTTAACAAATTATTTGTTGCATATTTTTCTTGAAACTACGGGTACCAAATGGGAATTGCTTCTTAGTGTTCTTCCTACCGAGCAGGCTTTGCTTTATGAGCGACTTTTTTTTATTAATTCGGACGAATTATCAAACTATCGATTATCTATGGATATTGAAATATCAGAGAAGGATATTCTGAAGGATGGAGATATTTTAGAAGAGGATCCGCCTTCTTCTAATAAGGAACATACTAAGGATAAAGAACATAAGAGCGATAAATCAAATATTCATCTTGATGAATATTTCTTTGAAAAAGAACAATCTGAGCAAGATATGAGGGATTTCGCAGATTTTCATGAACTTTATGTTCTTTATAGCAAATTAATAGAACAGGAAAAAACCCGTCTTGATGATTACGAACCTCGAATCCGAGATTTTAACAGGTTTGTTGTTCCTAAATTGCCCTCTACCCTATTATCTGGAGTTCACGACCCTATAGTTGTCAAAGATTGTCTCGAAGTTCGCCCAAAAAAAGCTCGGCAGTTAATAATTATAAAGCCCTTTGAGAAGCTCGAGGAATCGCAAGAACAGAAGAAAGAAGAGGAGGAAGAACGAAATAAGAATGAGGCCTTAGAAACACCAAAAAAAGGGTTGTTTAAACCTTTAAAAGAAAAAGCTCTTGAAGAAGAAGAAACTCTTGAAAAAGAAGAAGCGGACAATGGGGGGGATGAAGAAGAGGATCTTGTATCCAAAGATATATACGTCTTTAGTTATCCTTATGAAGGAGATTTTCGTCGAGATTTGGTAAAAGGAGCTGTCCGTTTTCAACGACGAAAAGTTTCAGCAATCAACCATTGGATACCGAGACCAGAGTCGATTCTTTTCGGGAGACTAAAATCAATGACTCAAAAGTCATCACATCACAAACCTGTGCCTAAGAAGGACGAAAAAAAAAGGATAACTCCGAGATCCTTAAGAATTCGCGAACAATTTTTGGAAAGACGCGAAAGACGAAAAGAAGATCGTCGCCGCCGAACACAGCAAACCTTCGACGGGGAAGTGATTCACTATGTCAGAGCTGCTCTCTTGTTTACTCATACGTATTTAAGGAAACGATTGTATTTGCCTACTTTGATAATGGCTAAAAATATTGGTCGTACTTTACTGTTTCAAGTTCCCGAATGGGAGCAAGATTGGAAAAACATGGAAAAGGAATCATATCTCAAATGTAATTATGATGGATATGAATTGACGGACCCGGATGTCCCGAAAAAGTTCCTAAAAGATTACATCAAAGAAGGTATTCAAATCAAGATTGTATATCCTTTTCGCTTAAAACCTTGGTATGAACCTAATTCTGCTGACACTGAAAAAAAGACAACAGGATACTTAACTATCTATGGTACAGAAATTGAATCACCTTTTGGTAATCCACCAAACGTACCTTCTTTTTGGGAACCTATTGGCGAATGCATTTGGAATTATACGTCCGATCGGGCAAAACCTATTATCGAACCTATCCGCGAATTGATAAATGAAATAAAAAAGACGATAAATAAAAAAGATGAAATACAAAAATTGATAAATGAAATAAAAAAGACGATAAATAAAAAAGATGAAATACAAAAGACGATAAAGGAAAAGTTTGAGCCAAAAATCAACCTAGATACTAGGAAAGAAATAAAAACTATTCGGACTAGGCCTACGTCTAATATTCAATTTTCTTTAGAAATAGTAGAAGATGAAGATGAACCATTTTCAATTCAGATGGAACAAAATTTGGATCTTCCAGATCCAGATGATTGGACAATCACAATGAATGATCGAATCAACCAAATGAATGAAGAGTATCGCTCCAATCTAGATATTTATAATAAATTGAAAGCTGATTTTAAACAGAGAATGGATCAACCTTCTCCTAACATAAAATCCAAATTGAAAAAAGAGTGGATTCAAATCAAAATTTGGCGTTCGTGTTTACAAAAGAAAAGTCTTCGCTTCATCAGGAAGAAATTGCCGTTTTTTATGAAAGTTATTCATTTTAGGGTGAAATTGCTACTTATTGATCTCAAAATAAGTATGTTCAATATGATCGAGTCAAATTTGGAATTTTGCATGCAATTGAGTAGAAGTTTTGAAACAATTAAAAAAATATTCAATAGCAATCATCCAATTAGCAAAAACGTCGAATCCAAATGCCAAGGAAAAGAAATTTCCCAAGCGTACGTTTTTCATCAAATATGGAAAGAAATAAGAAATATGAAAGGAGTGTATGTCAAAGATCTGATAGAATCAAGAGCATCGTCTCCTTTTATAAAAAAAAATGTGAAAGAATTTTTGGACTCACAAGGAATATTGGATTGCAAGCATCCTGGAGAGTTAACGATTAACCATTGGAAGCAATGGTTAAAATGGTGTGCTGGCTACAGAATAGCTCCACACAGAAATAAAAAACGTAAACATGTTATTGGCAACCGGTTGGGATGGACTGAATTTGCATCGTTTTTGGGAGAGAAGCGCTTTGCCACTTTTATGGCACGACTCAAGAACCGGATCAAACGTCACAGATATGATATTTTGGCATATAGTTATCTGGATCATATGAAAGAGAATAATCATGGACCCGCAATTCAATATATACCGGAACCGGATTATCAAGCTATTACTAATTTTCAAAATCCCGGTTTTTGCAAGAAGAAGAAGAAGAGGAAGAAGAAGAAAAATGATTCTTCTTGGAAAAAGTTTTTTTCTTCCAAAAAGAAAAAAAAGAATTGTGATTCTTCCAAACCCAAAAAGAAAAAGATGACTGTCGATAAATTTTGCGCGGCAACTAAAAAAAACTATTACAAGAAAAGTCGATATTACAAATTCCAATTCTGGTTGTTCCCAGATATTAGAAAAAAAATCAAAAATGCAAACAAACTTGGTGACGTTTTTCCTCCGAATATCATAAGAAGACAGATTAAACAAATGTGGAAATTTCGAGAAATCCAAATACCAAAAGATTTTGATGTTGATGCTTTCGTTATAGAAAGTCTTCGAAAGAAAGAAGAGGAAAGGCAAAGAAAAGCCGCGGCTGAACAAGAAATTAAGGAGGCCCGAAGAAAACGAAAAGAGGAGAGACTTCAAATAAGAGAAACACGACGCAAAAAATTAGAGGCGGCCACTTCTCCAGAAGAAGTCGATAGATTGACAAGCGCATTCAAAGTAGAAGATGAAATAAATAAGAAGCAAAGAAGGCGGGAATCAAAGAAAAGACTTCTCAAGGAACAGAGAGCTAGACAACTAGCAAAAATAGCTGCCCAAAAAGAAAAAGAGAAAAAAAGAGAAGAGAGGAGACGTAAATTGATGGCATTAAGTCGGAAACGTAAATCTTCGAATTCGAAAAGATCAAAAAAATCGAGAGATTTTCTAGTTCGAGACTTCTGTGATATTTATCATCCAAAAATAAATATTGATAAAATCAATAGAGAAAAAGAAGAAGTCCGAATAGCAATAAAGGAGATTTTTTTGAGACAAGATGCTAAGAAAGCGTCACAGGGTGATAAGAAAGCATGGGACTGGGTTAAATCAAAATTGGATGAGACATACGAAGTAGACAAACCTTCCAAAACCAAGACCAAACCCAAGAAAGCCGATGAACAAGAGATAGATTTCAGAACTGCCAAAACTGAATATCTGAAAGAACAGAAACGCTTCCAACGGGAGGCAAAACGCCTTGCAAGGAAGGAAGAGTTAAAGGAGGAGATGAAACTTAGGGGAGAAGAAGTAGTGGAACCACAATTAGAAAAAGAAAAATTAGCCTATCGGGAAATGGCCAAAAATATTTATACTTGGAGAATGAAATTCGAGCTCGAAAAACTGCCGCTAACTCCTTGGGTTTCCAAGTTCAGACATGCGGCTCGTTTTTTTGATAAGAAAAAATTAGGCAGCGAAACTGCGGTAGCTAACTTAGTTTTTCCATATGCCGAAAACGGAGATCTTGACTTGGAATTCTTGGATACTGTATTGTATCTCAAAAGTGTCTTCCCGAAACATAATGATATACGTAGAATTTTTTGCGAGGCAGCCCGAAGATCTATTCCACTTGTACCGGGGTACTTTGATGACCGATTCTTTGTATATAAAATTGCAAGTCTTTTATTCAAACTAAAGAAGAAAAAGATTAATGTCAATCTTTTTGATAGATCTCAACGACGAAGAATAAATGAAAAGATTTCAAGTTCTTTCATTTTCGAAGATCTTTTTCTTCCAAGACGTCGCAGAGAATTTCGAATTTTGAATCTTTTGAATCTGGAAAACCATTTGGATGAGGGTGTAAGATTAAGTAGTCAAGAGATACCAAATGACCAAGGTCTAATGAAAAAAAACGAACATCTGATCGTAGATACAAGGCAAAAGATAAGACGTTTTCTTTGGCCTCGTTATCGATTCGAAGATCTTATTTGCATGAATAGATTTTGGTGGAATACCAATAATGGTAGTCGATCTGCTATGTTGAGGGTACGCATGTATCCTAAAATAGATCATTGGGAACATATTCAAAATAATTTGTATTTTCTAAGGCTAAAGCACAGTTTTATTTCGATAAGAGAGATTGTTCAAAAATTTGGAAATCATGCCAAAAGTTTATTGGGTACGAAACAGTCGCCGGTTGCTGGACAAAACGAAGCTCTAAATGAAGTAAAGCATAAAAAAGAAGACTCTTTTTGCAGCATAAGTTCGTCCCTTCCTTCTGACCCCTCCCCGTACAATGAGCTTCTTACGATACTCAGAAAAATAATAAGTTCGCTTAGAGATTCTATTAGGGGATGGATAGGTTCACTTTTGTCTAAACTTAGAGCTTTTCTTATCAAACGGATAAGTTCGCTTAAAGATTTTATTATCAAATCAATGAGAGAACTTTTTTCTAAACTTAGAGCTTTTCTTATCAAACGGATAAGTTCGCTTAAAGATTTTATTATCAAATCAATGAGAGAACTTTTTTCTAAACTTAAACTTAAATTGAAAAGATTTCTAAATACGCTTAAAAAGAAACTGATAAAATTGATAGATCCGCTCATAAATAAGTTGGAAACTCAACGTATCAACTTTATGAGGTTTCTAACAAACCTTATAAATGAAATTAGAGTGAAACTCGTCAATTTTCTAAGTTTCCTAAGAGATATAATAGACGGGCTATTAGTTAAGCTAGAAAAACCTAGACGTTTCAGTCGTTGGACGAAGTTATTTTCTTTGATTAAAAATGCTTTAGAGGCATATGAACTTTATGCGATATGTCGTCGTATAGTTGAATATTGGAAGTCTTCAAGAAGGTAAAAATCAGTTATATGGCTGGTTGCTTTAGTAACTTACTAAAGCAACCAGCCATAGCTGTGTAAGCCTATTCCCAATAAATCAACGCCTAAATAACATGTCCAAACTAGAATAAATCCTACAGAAGCAACAATCGCCGGTTTTTGTCCTTTCCAACCCCTGTTTATTCTAGTATGTAAATATATTGCAAATAGAATCCAAGTTATTAATGCCCAAGTTTCTTTTGGATCCCAGCTCCAATAAGATCCCCATGCTTCGTTGGCCCATACTGCCCCGGAAAGTATACCTATAGTTAAAAGAGAAAATCCTAGACCAATAGTACGATAACTTAATTGATCTAATTGGTTAGTAAACACCCATTTACGATAATTTCTAAGTGAAAGGTAAAAAGTCTGTTTCAATTCTTTTTTTTCTTGGTCGTGTGAATACCAATTTTTATTGAAGAAAAAAGAATTTTTCACATTAAGAAAAATCTTTTGATTTATTTGGGACGCAATGACCAATAAAGATATGGATGATAGGGATCCACATAAAAGAGTTGCATAACTGAGCAATATCATACTTACATGCATCATTAACCAATGAGATTGTAAAGCAGGTACTAACATTGCAGATTCTTGCATTTTATCCGGAAGACCTAAAGTAGCAAAACCATGAGTTAACATAGCACTTGGCGCGGTGATTGCACCTAACCACCAAGCATACTGGCCCCGTATTTGTATAACTATATGAATCATGGAGGAAGTCCATGAAAGGAACATGAATGACTCATACAAATTACTTAACGGTAAATGCCCCGAATAGAGCGAACGGGAAACTAATACTCCCGTTATACAAATACACGTCACTATCATGCCCTTTCCTCCTGAATTACTTAGTTTTTCACTTTTATAAATTAAGGTTCCCGAATAAATAAGAGTAATCACAAAAGTAAGAGAAAAAGAGACATGAGCTGATATATGTTCTAGAGTTATAAATATCATAATAAACCCATTTATTTTTTAATATAGGATTCGTTTCGTAAGAAAAAGATAAAATCGATTGATATGTAATAAATCATATTGACATAGATCGAACAATGATAGTCATTTATTATATAGGTACTCCATATAGAATAGATATCTATAGATATTAGATATGGAAGGGATACTAAACTATAGTATCTTATTAAACAATAATGCCGCCACTCGGATTCGAACCGAGATGCTCTAGCGCTGCTGCCTAAGAACAGCGTGTCTACCAATTTCACCATGGCGGCTTTTTTTTTCTCATATATCTAATATATTCTATCTGACCTATATTTGACTATCTTTGTTTGCGAGACTGCTAATACAAAAATAGCCTAGTTATCCCCGATGTTGGTCATTATAACGGAGTATGGCGCAGTTTGGTAGCGTGCCACTTGGGGATGGTGGAGGCCGTAGGTTCAAATCCTTCTGCTCCGAAACCCATAACTAACTTTTGAGGGGATAAAGGCTGCTCAGGCCAGGAAGGCCTAGTAGGATACTCACGATCCTTGGGGTCTTTACGATGATGATGAAAACTTTCATCATTGTCATGACCAATTTCATGGTCATCATCATGACCAATTTCATAGTCATCATCATGACCAATATCATAGTCATCATCATGACCAATTTCATAGTTATCCTCACTATAATCATTGTCCTGACCAATTTGATAGATATGATCATAGATATCATCATTGCCAGAACCCATTTTATGGTCATCATAATTATAATTGCCATAAAAAGACCATAGATTTGACATTCCTTCTACGCCTATTTCATCGATAAGACAAACACCTTTTGCGTCCCCTGGTTCCAGAAAAATATCTCTTTCTAAGAGACTTTCAATTAGTTCGGGTTCTTGCCTTGTCCTTCTTATATAAGTTTCCAAAATATAAGTCCGCAATAGGTTCATAAACTCTGCATCGGAGCCGGATTCGTCGTGGCGACGACGATCATAAGGAGACATATGAGGTTGATGAATCATCATACGACCGTTTTCGCTTAATACTCGTTTAGTAAACGCCCCCCCGTGTAGAAGGAAAGCTCCCATTGAAGCATTTAACCCGAAGCCTGCTGTAGATACCTCCCCTGTTACGAATTGCATAACATCATAAACAGCTACTCCCTGTAGCATTCCTCCACCTCGACAGGAAATAAAAAACATGAAGTCTTTTGTTTGATCTTCTTGATTTAAATAAATCATGCATTTCATTATTTGGTCAGCAGGTTGTTTTTCTAGCGCTCTACCTAAAAAAAGGTATCTTCCAAAAAAGAGTCTGTAATATAATTCCACCCACATTTCCTCTTCTTGGAGGTTTTCTTCTTCTGGTTTTTTTTCTTCTGGGTTTGGTTTTTCTTCTTCTGGGTTTGGGTTTTCTTCGTTTTGGTAGTCTTCTAGGTTTTGGTATTCCTCTTCGGTTTGGTATTCTTCTTCGTTTTGGTATTCTTCTTCGTTTTGGTATTCTTCTTCGTTTTGGTATTCTTCTTCGTTTTGGTATTCTTCTTCGTTTTGGTATTCTTCTTCGTTTTGGTATTCTTCTTCGTTTTGGTATTCTTCTCCTTCTTTTCCTTCTTTTCCTTCTTTTCCTTCTTTTCCTTCTTTTCCTTCTTCTCCTTTCCCGTCCCCCAGATATGGAACTTTTGGAATGTTCGTTAAACTCAAGCTCATTACATACTTACTTACATACTTACATACTTACTTACTTACTTACTTACTTATTTACATACATAAAAAAAGCTACATATCATCTTCTTCTTCCGAAGAAATAAGAAGCTGTATAGGTATTATACAAATTAGAATTTACAGGACAAATTGGATGTTATAATAATCATAATCCTTCATGATTTTTTTTTGTCTACTCTCTATCTATTATTAAATTCAATTCAATAGAAAAATCTTTACATAATTCTTCATTATTTGATTTGTCTATTTATTAAATACAAATAGACAAATATATTGAATACAATAAATATTGAATAAATCAATTTTTTATTATTAAAGCGAAGCGAAAAAAAAGCTGTCCAATCTCATATTCTTTTTTTGGGATTGGACAGCATAGTATTATTTTCGAGATCTTCTTCATCTGCTAAGAGAAGAATAAAAACCCTTGGTTTTTTTTTTTCCATTATGAGTTCTGTCGGTAGGTCCGGGATTGGTCCCGTTGTTATCATCCCATTCTTCTCACCGAAAAAGCGCTTTTAAAGAATCTCGTTATTGATATAACGAGTCACTTTTATCATTTTTTCTTTTTATTTTGAAAGAAAATAAGAAATATTTATGGGTCTTTTTCTGTTGCTTGCGCATTTTAATTTAAGAAAAAGACGTTCATCATTTGCTGCTTAGATTGCAACAGAAGAATAATTTTTAGTTTGTTAGATAGGACATAATATTTTATATGACCACTCTATTCGTTGTTTCTAATGGTAATATAGAACCTGTACGGTTCTACATAAGAAAAAAACTTAATGTCATAATAAAGCATTCTGACTAAAGATGCTACTATTCAATTAAACGTATGTATGAATCCAATACGGAAGTTAATAATGGTTTAGATATAGTCTAAACCAGTAACGCTAAATAGAATTAAAGTGCCGACTATTCAACAACTTATTAGAAATGCGAGACAGCCGATAAGAAAAAGAAAAAAATCTCCTGCTCTTCGAGGATGTCCTCAACGGAAGGGAGTATGCGCTAGGGTGTATGTGCGACTCGTTTGGATCAGAAGCTGAAACGGACCAGGAAATTGAACAATAGTTTTCTTCTGTGAAAAAGTACAGATCTATCAGTTTCCTTGTACCGGGGAAAATGAAATTTATGGTTTAAATTGATGCAAATCCAATCACCTTTACGTAGGATGAAAAGCACTTCCTCATTGGTAGCGAATGGTCATCAATCCATTGAGCGAGGAAAAAAAGTAATTTAAAAAAACATAAAGATTATGTTTATATTGCTGCGAGAACGGACAAAAGGTCAGCTATCTTGCGAACTCTAACAAACAGATGTCGTTACTGTATCTATAAATCTTTAGAGTCTTTGTAATTCGGGGGGGAAGAGTAGAGCTAGAGATGGTAAAATATACAAGTTACCAAATACTCATCTCATATCTTAGGGCTCCGGCGTATAGAGAGGACCTTACCGTTAGAGAAATAACCATAGAAACGAAGAAATCCATAAGAGAAAAAGAAAATAATAATATATATGTATATATATTATTTTGATTACTTAAATGCAAGGTCCAATCCCCTGCCTACTTGGAAGGTGCCTAACTGAAAGGAATTATGGTTGGGAAGGTTAGAGTAGCAAAAGCCATTGGAGTCGTATATTTTATACATTAGAAAAATCAGTTTTATATTACTTAAAAAATGATTGATCAAAAAAGAGATTAGTCATCTATGAAGAATCAACTTCAATGACCAGAGTTAAACGTGGGCATATCGCAAAAAAACGTCGAAAAAAGATCCTTGCATTTGTATCAGGCTCTCGAGGAGCCCATTCAAAACTTTTTAGGACTGCTAACCAACAGAAAATGAGAGCTTTAGTTTCCGCTCACCGAGATAGAATTAAGCGGAAGAGAGATTTTCGTCGTTTGTGGATTACTCGGATTAATGCAGCATCCCGTGCTAATGGATTCTCCTATAATAAATTTATACAATTTTTATACAAAAGGCAGTTGCTTACAAATCGTAGAACACTTGCACAAATAGCTGTATTAAATAATAATTGCTTCTCTATGATGCTCAAAAATATTCCTGTATTATGAAATAGTAACACCCAATCTCCCGGGGAAATTCTCCGGGAAACTAAAGACAGTACGAAAATGAATTCGGAATGACTTGGATAATGAAATTCTTTTCATTTTATTTATAGAAAGAGAAAAAAATCTGCACTATCTTTGTTAGATATCCCAGCTCGAATTAAATGGAGGAGTCTTAAGCTCTAATTACTTTTGAATTGAAAGAAAGAAAGGGTATCAAAGATAGAATACGAGCTTGTTTAATAGCTCTAGCTATTAAGCGTTGTTTTTTCAACGTTAATCGATTCCTTCGACGAGATAGTATTTTTCCTTGCTCACTAATAAATCGACTAATTAAGCTAATATTTTTATAATCCATTTGCTCTCCAGGCTGAATTGGCGATAAACGTCTTCGAAAAGAATGCTGATTTGGAGAAAATCGCTTAGATGCATTTCGAAAAGATGACTTAGATCTATTTCTCAATTTAGATCTACTTCTCAATTTAGATCTACTTCTCAATTTAGATCTACTTCTCAATTTATATCTACTTCTCAATTTAGATCTATTTCTAAACTTATTAGATCTATTTTTAGAATATGGTTTATATGTATTCCGAAAAGATGGCTTCATTTTATTCATAGTTTGTTTTATGAACCTTTCAAATACTATTTATTTTGTTTCAAAATATTTCGAAAAGAAATATTGACAGTGACTTGTTAATATATATACAAAGATAAAGAAATAAATATCTTCAATATATATTTCTGGGCAGAAATGTTAGATTAAATCTATTTTTTGATTTCTCCATGAATGGTATGCTTGTAACAAGAAGGACAAAATTTTTTTAATTCCAATCGATTAGGAGTATTGCGGCGATTTTTTCGAGTCGTATATCTGGAAATACCCGTTGATTTTTTTTCAACACTGTCTTGGGTACAACTAGTACATTCTAAAGTAATCGTTATTCTTACATTTCCACCCTTGGCCATATAACTTACTTTTGGTATTATATCTACTTCTTTTCAATTTGGAAAAAAAAAGAGAAGAAAGAGAAAGGGATAGAAGTTGTCTTAAAAATGATTAAAGATTTTATTACTTAATTCATTCTCGTAATAAAATATTTAATTAAGATTTTCAAGTAGTTTACTATTTGAGGAACTTTTGGATCTATATTTTTACTTTTATCTTAATCCTAACTTCACCCTCACCTTCTAAAATTTTATTTATCCAATAAGAAAAGGAAATGAATCTAACATCATTTTTTTATTTTGGGTTCGCAGGAAAGCAAAAATAAAAAAATGAAAGTCAAAAAAAGGGAAAAGTCAGAGCATCTGGGAAAAAACGATTTATCTCAATTAATAAACTGGATAAAAATACCAAGCATAAAGTAGCTAACACAGGCGCTGTGGAAAGATATGTTTTTATATCTTGCATTGTTCGTAAGTTCTCCTTCTCAAGAATGATAGATATATCATATGGTCAACTACACCCGTAGTTTACGACTATCTGCAAACAGATATTTGTATTTGGTACAAATTCTTTTTTTTTACAATATGATATGATAGTAATAACTATGTAATAGTAAGTAATCAAGTACTGTCAATAAATAGACATCTTCTACATTATATCTTCCGTATATACAGTCTATTCACGTGCGAAGGTAGATAAATGTGGAAAACAAAATTCAATATTTTTAATATAAAATATTGAATAAAAAATACTCACGATTAAAAGGGATGTAGCGCAGCTTGGTAGCGCGTTTGTTTTGGGTACAAAATGTCGCAGGTTCAAATCCTGTCATCCCTACCCTTTTTTTATCCTAAATCTTCCATAAAAAAAGTAAAAAGTCGAGTGATAGTTATTTAATTCAATGAAACATCGAAATAATCTTTTCTTTCAAGAAAAAAAAAGAAGAAAAAGCGCTCTTAGTTCAGTTTGGTAGAACGCAGGTCTCCAAAACCTGATGTCGTAGGTTCAAATCCTACAGAGCGTGATCCTGTGTTTTTTTTCTTTTTTCTGATCGATCTTCTTGTCACTTAGACTGAAAAAGCTAATGGAATCTGATCCCTCAGAATCAGTAGGAGACCCGTTCATAATATGGTTCTAAATCAAATATCCAATTTATCGCCGCGTCGGTACTGTAAATATGCAGTTACAAATAATCCAGCCAAAGTTATAGGAATTAGACCTAACACAATTCCGGATAACAAAACTTCAATCATATTTTTTTATTATGAAAAAGAATAGGTAAGGGTTAATAGCTAATCTACATAGTACCTCAAATTGACTTGGAATCTCAATTCCTATTGAGGTTATTTTCTATTTCAAATAAGTTCTATACTGCTTAACCCAATGAATAAGACTGAGGTGAAAATAAGCAAAACTAATAAAAAACCAAAATAACTAATTATAGTAAGCATGGAAGAAATCAATAAAAAAAAACAATGATTGATACGTATTTTTGTCAGGCAATTACCTCAATTTATTCTTTAGGAGTAGAAAAAATAGTTTCAATAAATGTTTCAATAAATAGATACAAAGTTAGTATTGAATATCTGATAATGATGTTATCAACAAACATAGAAGGAATATACAATAAAAAGATATTCTGTTATAAAAAAAGTAAAAATGAAATCCCCACCTATAAAATAAATACCAATTGTGTAGTAATTTAATTAATGATCCTACTCCTTTTCTATATTAAGTAAAATTATATTGCTATGTTAGAAGCAGGCTAGCTATACTTAATATACTTCAAATATACCCTTGGTATCATATTGACAATCAAGCAAGGATTGTAGAAAATATCAGTAGTTTTCCATTTCCTGATCTCTTTCTTTCATGGGATCAATTTACCCTTGATTTTAGAATAATATAGGGAGCTTAGCATGTCTGGGAATACGGGAGAACGCGCTTTTGCTGACATTATTACTAGTATTCGATACTGGGTTATCCATAGCATTACTATACCTTCTCTATTCATTGCAGGTTGGTTATTTGTCAGTACGGGTTTAGCTTATGATGTATTCGGGAGTCCTCGGCCAAATGAGTATTTCACAGAAAGCCGGCAAGAGGTTCCATTAGTAACTGGCCGTTTCGATTCATTAGAGCAACTCGATGAATTTACTAGATCTCGATCTTTTTAGGAGGTATTAATGACTATAGATAGAAGCTATCCAATTTTTACAGTTAGATGGTTGGCCGTTCACGGGCTAGCTGTACCTACGGTTTTTTTCTTGGGATCAATATCAGCAATGCAGTTCATACAGCGATAAACTTTATTATAAACTAAATCACGGAGCTATTTATGACACAATCAAACCCAAATGAACAAAATGTTGAATTGAATCGTACTAGCCTCTATTGGGGGTTGTTACTTATTTTTGTACTTGCTGTTCTATTCTCTAATTACTTTTTCAATTAGGAACAGTAATAATCTTTTTTCTTACCCAATTGAATTTGGTGAGATCTAATATTTCTATGTATTATTATTTATGCCTCATGAATACTTTTTTAAAATGTGAAAGGAAATAATAAAAATGGGCGGAAGGATCCCTCTTTGGTTGATAGGTATTTTAGCTGGTATTCTCGTTATTGTTTTAATAGGTTTTTTTTTTTACGGTTCTTACTCCGGCTTAGGTTCCTCCTTGTAGCGAAAAAACTGCCTTATATTATGATAAGAGATAGACAATGTAAGGAATACTATAAAAATTTAAGCAAAACTCTGAAAAGAGATAAAAAAGAGATAGAAAAGTGAAAACTTAAAAAATAAAGATAAGATCTTACCTTTCTTTGAACACAAAGAAGGGTAAGATTTTATCTTTACTTATTAAGTTTTTTTTATAAGTTATAAAATAAGCGAAAATAGCAAGCCAAGATTACTAGATTCTTTCCTTTCTTCTATTTGTTTATTTGTTTTGAATATGATAAATGAAGGTGAGAAAAGATAACATGCATATGAATATTGATTAATATTGAATATCGCGCATAACTAGGGAATTAACTCCAAAACTCCAAGTTTGTTCCGGAATCACTCATTATTAAAATAGGCAAATATTTATTGAATATCTCCTCATCCTTCACAATATATTCGAACAGAGGGAAGGGGAAAACGAAGGATTCTGGAGAAGTATTACTTTCTTTATTGTTGCCATTTTGTATTTATTATACATTAATTGCATTAATCTAATCATTCATAAGATAGAGATTCAAATCTTTTATGCGCCTAAAAATTCATTTCGACCAATTGAACTTTCTCAAATTGTTTCTTTTTAAGAACCAGAAATATCTGTGCTAAAACGACAGATGCTAAGAATAATAAAAGACCTTGAACACGTAAAGGATCTTGAAGTACTATTTCCGCATTTTCCTGACCAAATCCACCTACATTAGGGTTATTCGTTAACGATTGATCCGCCTTGATTAATTCGCCTTCTGAAACAAGAAGTTCCGGTCCCGGAGGTACAAAGTCTACCACTTGTCGACCGTCCGATGGATTATCAATAATTATTTGATATCCACCTTTTTCTTTACGTGCAATTTTACTTATTTTACCGGTTGCTGAAGCGTTGTACACTGTATTGTTGCTTTTGCTCCCATCGGGATAAATTTGTCCTCTTCCTCTATTACCACCTACATATATGGGATATTTCAGGAAGTGAGCTGTTTTATTAGTAGCGGGATTTGGTGAAAGGATGGGAAACACAATTTCACCATATTTTTGACCAGGAATAGGACCTATTATTAGAATATTTTTTTGATTGGGACGATAGCTCTGAAAATAAAGATCACCTATTTTTTCCTTAATCTCAGGAGAAATACGATCTGGAGGAGCTAATTCGAAACCTTCGGGTAAAATAAGAACAGCTCCTACATTTAAAGTTCCTTTCTTGCCATTAGCAAGAACTTGTTTTATTTGCTTATCATAAGGTATTTTTACAACTGCTTCAAAAACGGTATCAGGAAGCACAGACTGTGGAACTTCAATCTCCACAGGTTTTTTAGCCAAATGACAATTGGCACATACAATACGCCCAGTTGCTTCTCGAGGATTTTCGTAACCTTGCTGTGCAAAAATGGGATATGCATTTGCAATAGATGTGCGAGTCATTATATCTATCAATATTAAGGCGGAAATTGATTGAGCTATCAACTTTTTCATCCAGTCATCATAAGTTTTTCTATTTTGCATGGTTCAATTTTTTGTTACAATTCTTTTATTTCAAATAAATGGTAGTAGGTAACTATGATAGTTACCTGCTTGCAATTCTGCTACTATATTAAACCTAAAGCCAAAAAATAAGAAGTATTGCCCGGGTGAGAAACCATTTGTTATTCATTCATCGAGTGATAAATTACTACAAGTGAAGGAGATGTACGATTCAAACGACGGAAAATCCAATATTTGAAAATTGTGTCTAAGATGACTGGAAAAGTTGAAACAAGACCAGATATTATTCGTTCGTTATGGGCAAATCCATAATTTTCGAAGATCCAATCGATTATCAATTCCCAACCATGGGGCGAGTGAAACCCAATACATAGATCGGTTGCTAAAAGAATAGAAAAGGCTTTCATTGTATCGCTTAGGCTGTAAAAGACTTCTTGGATCCAAGAATTTAGAATGCCAAGTTTCTTCTTACCCAGAATGAGACAAACACTTAAAAAAACCAAACCTATTAGATTTGCTATTAGATGTGAGATGATTTGGATACAATCTTGATTATATATTTTCACTAATTGGATCATTTTTTTCTGCATTTCTACACGAATATCTTGCGAATGCGTTTCCGAAGAATCTTCCATCATTATTTCTAACAGGAAGAGTTCCTCTATTTTTTCAAACTTTTTTATAGTGTCTTCTTCTTGTAAATAATCAAAAATTTTTTTTGATTGACCAGTATTCCACCAATTTGTAACCCAAGGTTCTAAACCGTTCTGTAATGAAATTGAAATTCCCCAAGGCAATACTATTAAACATGTAAGATATTGTAGAGAAGCTAATGCTTTATATTTGGCAACTTCCAATTCGTGAATCGTTAACGAACTCGATTGGCTCGTTAGCTCTGCCCAAAATCTGAACAAAGTACGAATTATAGAACGAGGTATGAGATCCATAGAATTTTTGCATAATTATTCGACCTCGAGAGATCTTTCGGTCGGATGAGGGATGGTTTGTTCCGAGTGAGAAGTAGAGTAAAAAAGAAAGGATAAATCCTTGAAAATCGTTTGGATCTGGACTAATTTAATTTTGAATTCTTGACCCGAAGAATCGCTTCAATTGGCAAATAAAAGAAATGAAAGTTTAAGTCTAATAATATCAATTTTGTTTTCTTTGATACATATAGGAAATTTATTATATGTATTTATTCAAGCGCATATGTAAAAAAAGGTGTAAAAACTATAGTCATTTACTTCATTGTATTCTTTTGAGATGTTATATCCGTGTTTATTAAAACCTTTTGTCCCTTTCTAATAGATAAAGAATAATATGGAGTGGAGTTTTTGCTAACTGCCAAAAAATATTATGGTTCCATAAGTAACATTTTGTGTTGGTGGAACATAAAATGACTATATGGTCTTTCCCCCTCATTTCAAAATCCTTCAATGGATACGCGCAAAAAACGGGCTAATTCGGCAGCTTTTTGTTCCATTTCGCGCAAGGTCAAATTTTCTTCAGTACGAGTTAAGGGGATGTCTTGTTGGCCCTTTATTTCCATATAAATAACACGACGAGGAAATATACCTTCTTGAACTTCCATTTTGATCGCCTGAATATCCTTCATAAGAAATCGGAGGAAAATACGACGATTTCTTCCGGGAAATCCCCAGCGAAAAAGGCATACAACTCCTTCTTTTTCATCAAACTTATTATAACCACTACCCACATTGCATAAAATAGTGCACCACAAATAAGAGCTAATGAACAGACCTGCAATCCCATAAAAACACATCACAATTCCTTGTGGAACAAAAAGTATTTGCTGAGATGACAATAAGGGTATCAGGTTCCTACCAAGGTAACTTGAAATTCCGACCACAAAAAATCCTAGTGAACCCAAAAACAGGAGACAAGCAAAAAAAAAATTGCTTATTTTTCTAGACCCTTTTATGGGTTCTATCCAGAGCCATTTGGATCGACGATTCATAACAAATTACGTCCTATTTAATTTGAGGGATTGAACAAATTTTGACTCCCATCCAGAAGTCACTCTCATAAATTGGCTATATTCATAAACTAGCCATATACATATAAGCATTTCACAAAAAGAAGAAATCTTTCTATTCAAATGTATTATATAAGCATATTTTGAAGTAGAAGTAAGAAATTCACACACGGGTCTAATATATCTCATACATATGATACCATATACATTATATATTTTTGTTATTTATCATATATGAATAGATCTATAATAATAAAAAATCAAATATCACATACCTAGATTGATCATATTCATAAAATTTCGTCATTTTGAATATAAAAGTAAAGAAAAAGCATTGTAACTGCTGGAAGAAACAAGCCCACCAAAGGTACTAAGAGAGAGGGGAAGTTGTTGATTATCATATCAAAAGTATATTTTTTTTTTTATCTATTACAAAGATAGATTATAAGATCAAATGAGTAATAGAACCAAATAAGCGGACGTGTCTTTCTTCGTAAAATACCTACTTTTGTAAAGTAATTTATTACTTTACTTTGTAAGATATAAAACAAATGGGACCAATTACCACATTGTATATTGGTAGCTATAAATGATAAAATAGATCCGCTTCTCAATTCTATCTTTTAAAACTCTTTTATTAAATAGATAGATGTTAACCTTTGAGACAAAGGTCTAATTTCATAGCATAATCTGTCTCTAATGCGAGAAAGTTACATAGTATGTATTTTTTCTTATAAAGGGGTATTTTCATGGGTTTGCCTTGGTATCGTGTCCATACCGTCGTGTTGAATGATCCTGGCCGGTTAATCGCTGTGCATATAATGCATACAGCTCTAGTTTCTGGATGGGCCGGTTCTATGGCTCTTTACGAATTAGCAGTTTTCGATCCATCCGATCCTATTCTTGATCCAATGTGGAGACAAGGTATGTTCGTTATACCTTTTATGACTCGTTTAGGAATAAAGGATTCATGGGGTGGATGGAGTATAACTGGAGAAACTATATCTAATCCAGGTATTTGGAGTTATGAAGGTGTGGCCGGGGCACATATTGTGTTTTCTGGCTTGTGCTTTTTAGCAGCTATCTGGCATTGGGTATATTGGGATCTAGACGTATTTTGTGATTCCCGTACAGGAAAACCTTCTTTAGATTTGCCTAAGATTTTTGGAATTCATTTATTCCTCTCAGGAGCAGCTTGTTTCGGATTCGGAGCATTTCATGTAACGGGTTTGTATGGCCCTGGAATATGGGTGTCTGATCCTTATGGACTAACTGGGAAAATACAACCTGTAAATCCGGCATGGGGAGCTGAAGGTTTTGATCCTTTTGTTCCGGGAGGAATAGCTTCTCATCATATTGCAGCAGGTATATTGGGTATATTAGCAGGTCTATTCCATCTCAGTGTTCGTCCTCCCCAACGTTTATACAAAGGATTACGTATGGGAAATATTGAAACTGTCCTCTCCAGTAGTATTGCTGCTGTGTTTTTTGCAGCTTTCATTGTGGCCGGAACAATGTGGTATGGTTCCGCAACCACTCCGATCGAATTATTTGGTCCTACTCGTTACCAGTGGGATCAGGGATACTTCCAACAAGAAATAGATCGACGGGTTCGTGCCGGTCTGGCTGAAAATCTAAGTCTATCGGAAGCTTGGTCAAAAATTCCTGAAAAACTTGCTTTTTATGATTACATTGGGAATAATCCAGCTAAAGGGGGGTTATTCAGGGCGGGTGCAATGGACAATGGAGATGGAATTGCTGTTGGTTGGTTAGGACACCCTATTTTCAAAGATAAAAAGGGACATGAGCTTTTTGTACGTCGTATGCCTACCTTTTTCGAAACATTTCCAGTCGTTCTAGTAGATGAAGAAGGAATTGTGAAAGCCGATGTCCCTTTTAGGAGAGCAGAATCCAAATATAGTGTTGAACAAGTAGGTGTAACTGTTGAATTCTATGGTGGTGAACTTGATGGAGTTAGTTTTGGTGATCCTGCTATAGTCAAAAAATATGCTAGACGTGCACAATTAGGTGAAATTTTTGAATTAGATCGTGCTACTTTGAAATCGGATGGTGTTTTTCGGAGTAGTCCAAGGGGTTGGTTTACTTTTGGGCATGCTACATTTGCCCTTCTTTTCTTTTTTGGGCATATTTGGCATGGTGCTAGAACTCTATTCAGAGATGTTTTTGCCGGTATTGATCCGGATTTGGATGCTCAAGTAGAATTTGGGGCATTCCAAAAATTGGGAGATCCAACTACTAAAAGACAAGTGGTATAATATGGTATTACTCCGCTTGTTAATGCAATATTGAGAATTTGCATCTCAGGAAAATCTTCTGCTTTTGATTTCACCTTTTTCAAAATGTTGTAATTAGTACGAAAGCTATCTCTATTAATTATAAATTACGATCGAATTTATGGAAGCATTGGTTTATACATTCCTTTTGGTATCGACCTTAGGGATCATTTTTTTCGCTATTTTCTTCCGGGAACCCCCCAAAGTTCCCGATAAAGGGGGAAAATAATTTACTATTTTTCTAATCCTTTTTCTTACTTAAATCCTTTTTCTTACTTAAAGAAAAAAAAAAGATCTTCCCGATCGGGAAGGTCTTTTTTTCTTTTTCAACTAGTCCTCGTGCTCTTCAAAAGGATCTCGAAGTTGTTCAGAAGGTTGTCCAAAGGCGGTGTATAGGGCATAACCGGTAAAGCTAACAAGTAAACAAGATATGGAGATAGCGACTAAGGTTGCAGTTTCCATTGGTAGGTAATCCTATGTATGTATATGTACATAATAGTATACAAAGTTAATTAAATCTCAACCAATACTCTTTTTTTATGGCTACACAGACCATTGATGATACTTCCAGAACCGGACCATTACAAACTACTGTAGGAAATTATTTAAAACCACTTAATACAGAATCTGGCAAAGTTGCTCCCGGATGGGGAACTACTCCTTTTATGGGCATTGCAATGGCTCTATTCGCAATATTTTTATCTATTATCTTGGAGATTTATAATTCTTCCATTTTATTAGACGGAATTCCAGTTAGTTGGGTCTAGAAAAACTACAAAATCTACCCGGATCCCGAGCAAAAATAAAAAAGAACTAAAGAAAAGAAGAATGTTAAATAGCTTCTATTTTTAGGTTATGACGTTCTGGTAGTTTGATCGTGTAATTTCTTTTAATTTAAGGATTTTTGGAATTATGGGTGTGCGACTTGTTATAAATTGATCTCTATTCTAGTACAGAAAACGGGTCTGTTGTCTTTATAAAATAAAGACGGTTCTCCTACCTCGTTAGATATTGCTCTAATAATGAATATCCGGAGCACGAGGTATATAATTCAATAAAATCTGAACTATGGTTTATGTCTGTTTTTAAGACCTCGTGACCAAGCTTCTCAATAATTTGAAAAATCTATCTTCTTCTTTATACTGATGCTCACCAAAGAATGAGATAGTATTCCATTTTGATTAGTTAGTTTAGTAAGTAACAATGAAATGCAAAGGTTATAACCCATAAAACCTTTTGAGTAATTTGAAAAGAAAAATCATCGGGGTAAAATGAAAATCTGGGGTTTAGATCTATTCATCTATTGAGTTGAGATCTCGACAAGATAATTCCTATGGATCGTCTATACTAGGTGTTCTCTAAGTGATTTATCTCATATCACGAATAGGATAAAAGATCGTTCAAAAGGCCTATAGCGATTTATTTCGCATAAGAATGAGCCAACTTGAAATTTGAGCATTAATCACTATGAAATTTTTTTTTTCTTGTTATTAGAAGGAAATCATGGATTATTCTGAATCCTCTTCCTTCATACAAAGAAATGAAATATCTATCAAATATTTTTTCTTTTTTTTTTTATGTACTTTGTTCAAAAAAGTTTTTTATTTGAGTGTTCTTGTTTAAGCCGTATGAAAAGAAATTTTCATATACGGTTTTCAGAGGGGGGACTTGAGTTTACCTATCTCAATAAAGTATACGATTGGTTCGAAGAGCGTCTTGAGATTCAGGCGATTGCAGATGATATCACTAGTAAATATGTTCCTCCTCATGTGAATATATTTTATTGTCTAGGGGGAATCACACTGACTTCTTTTTTGGTACAAGTAGCTACCGGTTTTGCTATGACTTTTTACTATCGCCCCACCGTTCTAGAAGCTTTTGCCTCTATTCAATACATAATGACTGAAGTGAACTTTGGCTGGCTAATCCGATCGGTCCATCGGTGGTCGGCAAGTATGATGGTTTTAATGATGATTTTACATGTATTTCGCGTTTATTTAACAGGTGGATTCAAAAAACCTCGCGAATTAACTTGGGTTACGGGTGTAATTCTAGCCGTATTAACCGTATCTTTCGGTGTAACCGGTTATTCTTTGCCATGGGATCAAATTGGTTATTGGGCAGTCAAAATTGTGACCGGTGTGCCTGAGGCCATTCCGTTAATAGGAACTCCTTTGGTAGAGTTATTACGCGGAAGTGCTAGTGTGGGCCAATCGACCTTAACTCGTTTTTATAGTTTACACACTTTCATATTACCCCTTCTTACTGCTGTATTTATGTTAATGCATTTTCTAATGATCCGCAAACAAGGTATTTCAGGTCCTTTATAAAAAGGAAATCTACATTTTGAATCAGTATTGAAAACCTATTATTTTCTTTTTTTCTAATAGATCATTGCCGCGAAAAACATGTTTCTCGGATTTCTCCTTTCAATTATTAAGTATAATTATTAAGTATTATTAAGTATTAAGTATATTTAATACAAAGAATTGAAGTAGATACTGATCTCAAATGGAGAAAATGGATTATGGGAGTGTGTGACTTGAACTATTAGTTAGGCCGTGCAGATCAATTTATAGGATCTGTCATATAAAGATTCAGATCGAAATGTGTCTCTATCCCAATTTATCTTTCCAAAAATAAGAGGTTTAGAACCTGGGCAAAAGGCAAACACTTTGTTGTGTTATAAGAGAATTATTTCTATGATCGAATCCGAATTAGGCTCCGTGAGATCCAGGTAATAGTAATAACATTTCAGAACTCAAATTTATTACTTAAATTTATCCTTTCCTTTTCATAGTATGAAAATGCATGCATTTCCCTTGCGTTTCAATACGGTAAATTATCGGAGTAAAGGAAGGGATCTAAAGAAGGAAAAAGGCCAGATCAGTAACAAGTCAATACCTTGTATGCAAAATACATTGTGAGGGTCTAGATAAACACAAATTACAAGGAATAAGATGATCCAAAAGGCATATTGATCATGATCAAATTTGTGAGCTTACTTGGATACTGAGCATACGAAAAAATAAAATTATGAATTTTCCATAGATCTTCTTAGTTATACTGATTCTAACGATACGTCGTTCATCATTTTTATTTCAACTATTGCTCGAGCCGGATGATCAAAATTGGCATGTCCGGTTCTTTCGGGGGATAGATTCATTCATAAAAATCTACTTATCCCAATAACAAAGAAACCTGACTTGAATGATCCTGTATTAAGAGCTAAATTAGCTAAAGGCATGGGACATAATTATTATGGCGAGCCCGCTTGGCCCAATGATCTCTTATATATTTTTCCAGTAGTTATTTTTGGTACTATTGCATGTACCGTAGGTTTAGCAGTTCTAGAACCATCAATGATTGGTGAACCGGCAAATCCATTTGCAACTCCTTTGGAAATATTACCCGAATGGTATTTTTTCCCCGTATTTCAAATACTTCGTACAGTACCTAATAAATTATTAGGTGTCCTTTTAATGGCTTCAGTACCTGCAGGACTATTGACAATTCCTTTCTTGGAGAATGTGAATCAATTCCAAAATCCATTTCGTCGTCCAGTAGCTACAACAGTATTCTTAATCGGTACCGCAGTAGCTCTTTGGTTAGGTATTGGAGCAACGTTACCTATCGATGAATCTTTAACTCTAGGTCTTTTCCAATTTGATAGAAATTAGAATATCTTAATATAGGGGAGGAGGGAAATCTTTTGTTTATATATCTAGGGAGTAGTTGCTTTAAGATAAATGGTCTCTCCCTAGATATATGTTTTTTAAAATGCTTTTATTTCTAATATTATTACTACTATTTTTATAATTACAAAATGGTCAAAAATTCTTTTCATATTGACTTTCTAGAAGAACTTAGTAAAAAGGGGTCATGAATGGGGAGAAAAAATAGAACTATTATAAGTCTAAACCGTATTCCCCGGTGAATCAATTCCAATATTTCGTATCAATTCCAATATTTCTTTGACAGATTGTTTCCCAAGATGTTTTATTTTCATTAAATCTTCTCCACTGTAATTCAAAAGGTCTGATACTGTATTTATATTTGCCTTTTTGAGACAATTATATATCCTAGTAGAGAAGTTTAATTGGTCAATATACATTTGATTGAAATCTATTCCCTTCGTATCAGTCGGTGTACACGAAATAGGTAATCCATACCTGTTCTCTTCATTTGCAGTCGGTGTACACGAAATAGGTAATCCATACCTGTTCTCTTCATTTGCATTTAGAAAGGGAAGGAAAAAGTCAATTAAATTACGAGAAGCTTCATAAAGTGCTTCTTTAGGAGCTAATGCTCCATTCGTCCATATTTCAAGAAATAGAATTTCTTGTGTCTCATTTTCGCTCCAATAGGAGTGAATACTGTAATTTACATTTTGAACAGGGGCAAAGGCAGCATCTATAGGAAAAAATTCATCCTTATAATTGGAATTATTTGCATTTTGAATAATATATCCGGGATTTTGAATAATATATCCGCGGCCTTTTTCAATTTGTAATGATATATCTAAGATAATTGGTTTGTTTATGCTAGCTATATGTTGTGTAGTATCAATTATTCTCACAGAAGGTGGTAGTATGATATCTCCAGCGGTTACTTCTTTTGGTCCGACAACATAGATAGATCCTTCTCGAATTCCGTACGCATCACTTTGGAGTACAATTTCTTTTAGATTCATCAAAATTTCATGTATTGATTCCTCAATACCTATTATCGCGGAATATTCGTTTGATATATTGTGAAATTTAGCACGTGTGATACATGTTCCTTCTATTTCTCCGAGTAAAACTCTTCTTATTGCACTGCCTATCGTATTAGCTTGACCTTTGCGAAGCGGAGATAAAGTGAAACGACCATAATTAAAACGGTCACTCTCTACTCTGAATTCGACGCACTTCAATTCTGGTGTCTTTATTGAGACTGATTTTTTATTCTTATTCATAATATTATTTGTAATAAATTATTTTAATAAATTAAATTATTGAATCATTTCTTTCTCTTTAAATTTATTCAATTTTTACACACGTCTCCTTTTGGGAGGTCTACACCCGTTATGTGGCACAGAAGTTACCTCATAAATATTCTTTATTTTTATACCACTTTTAGAAATAGCTCGCAGTGCTGGTTCTTTCCCCGGACCATTGCCACGTAGCATAACTTCTGCTTCTTTCAGAAGACCTTGATTTACTAAGGTATGAACAACATTTTCTGTTGCAATCTGAGCAGCAAATGGTGAACGTCTTTTTGTACCTTTGAATCCGCAAGAACCGGCAGAAGACCAAGAAACCGCTTGCCCTTGTGTATCTGTAACAGTAACAATGGTATTGCGAAAACTTGTTCGAACACAAATAACTCCTTTCAGTATTCGATGTTTAGTTTTACGTGGCAAAAATCTTCTTGTAGCTCTACGTGGCACATATTTTCTTGTATTTTTTGACACAAATTTTTTCGTATTTTTTGACACAAATCTTTTCTTGTTATAATTTCTGATCAATTTTGATATTTTGAAGTAAAAAAAAAATATTCTATAAATAGATTATAATCTATTTATAGAATATGATTATAATCTATTTATAGAATATGACGCCGAAATTTATTTATTCTATAATTCCTTATAATGGGAATTATCCCTGTTTTTGTTTATGCCTCGGATTGTAACAAATTACAACAAGGCGTTTCCGTCTACGAATTAGGCGGCACTTTTCGCAAAGTTTGCGAACAGAAGCACGTATTTTCATATTTGTGGTCCTTTTTTGAATACTAAAATCTTTTGTTAATGGGCCTCATCGGTAGCATCATCCTTTCGTTTGACGGGATATCTATATATTATACGTCCTTTGCTTAAATCATAAATAGGTAATTCAACTCTTACTCTATCCCCCGGTATTACTCGTATTGTTCGACATCTCATTTTACCCGATATAACCGTTAAAACATCTATATCATTATCTAGATGGACTAAAAACATAGCATTAGGATATGCTATGGTAACTACGCCATCAATAGTGACAAAATTCTTTTTGGTACTCATTTCTAGATTTTCGCTATAATTATAATATTATTAAACTTTGTTATTAACCTAACTATGACATTAGATTTCTAAAAGAGAAGAATCATTAAATAAAATAAAATAAAAGACGTTTCATTTTTTTTTTTTTTCGTTAATATCTTTTTTTATCAGCTATTACTAACTTAATAATATTCATTGAATATAATTGAATTCTTTTTTTTGTCAGCTAAATTTCTGACAATGAACACTCAATTTTTATAATAGTAAATTACTTTTTTTTATAGCATTGCAATATTGTAGGCAAAAATGCAATTTAGGCATTTACTTTTTGTTTTGGAGTTACCAAAAAATACATAATAATTCTCCTCCTATTTTTTTTTGTCGAGCTTCTCGATCAGTCATTATTCCTTGCGAAGTAGAGAGGATTGCAATCCCCATTCCACCTAAAACTTTAGGGATTTCTCGATAATTAGAATAGATTCTCAGACCAGGTTTGCTAATACGCTTTGAAGCGGTTATATATCTCTTTTGCGTCCTTCCCCTAGATTTTGAAGTTAAAATAAAAAAATATTTTTGACCTTCTCTATGTTTCCTAACATCCTCTATAAAGCCTTCTCGTAGAAGAATCCTTGTGATGTTCTCGGTAATAATAGTAGCCGCCACTCGAACTGTTTTTTTTTTTACCATGTCAGCATTTCTAATATAAGTCATTAGATTAGCAATAGTGTCGTTACCCATGACGAACTAATTCTTAATAATTTACTAAATATAAAGGCATGTTTATCTTTTTTTAGGAATATGCCTGACATTACTTTTACATAATTTATCAGTATTTATAGTACTTCAGGAGCCAATGAGATTATTTTGGTGAAATTCAATTCTCTCAATTCTTCAGTAACTGAACCAAAAACTCGAGTTCCTCTTGGATTTCCTTTCTGATCAATGACAACTGCTGCATTGTCATCAGATCGTATTATCATTCCATCGCTACGTTTAAGTTCTTTACACGTACGTATAACTACGGCTCTAACTATTTCTGATTCTTGCAGAAGCATATTAGGTGCTGCTTCTTTAATTACAGCGATGATAATATCGCCAATATTAGCGGTGTTACGATTACCTGCTCCTAGCACTCGAATGCACATTAATTTTCGGGCTCCACTGTTGTCTGCTACATTCAAGTAAGTTTGGGACTGAATCATTTTTCCTCCAATTGTTACCTCGGCAGAAAAAAAGGTATTTCTTATCATATCAAATAAATGATCTTTTTCTGCCAGAAATATCTCTTTGGTTCGGCATTATTTACGCGAACTAGTAATAAATTTAGTATGTATAGGCATTTTATATGCAACGATTTGAAAAGCTGCTCTCGCTATAGTCTCTGATACTCCACTTATTTCATAAAGTATTCGACCTGGTTTGACGACGGATACCCAATATTCCGGAGATCCCTTAGCTTTCCCCGAACCCATACGTATTTCTGCAGGTCTCGTTCTAATAGGTTTGTCAGGAAATATACGTATCCATATTTTAACGCCGCGACGGGCATAACGAGTAATTGCTCGTCGTCCTGCTTCTATCTGCCCAGATGTGATCCAAACAGGTTCCAATGCCTGAAGAGCAAATCTACCAAAACAAATGCGATTACCCCGAGAAGATATTCCCTTGATTCTTCCCCTATGTTGGTGACGAAATTTCGTTCTTTTTGGGTTCTAGTCGATGGTTGTATAATATAATACTATTTGAATTCCATCTCTATTTCAGAACCGGATATGAAAGTTTCTTCTCATCCGGCTCCTTGTGAAGAATCTATGGGATCATAAATAGTGAGGTCCTAGAAATCAATCAGTATTGACTCATTACACATATTAGTTATTCATATAATATGAGGATACAAATGCCTCTATATGTCCAATAAGTATCTTACAGGCGAATATTAACTCTAAGTTATTTGGGTTTTTTGGACTCCAATGAAATTTATTCTTTATTGGTTTATTTCGCCATCCTATCCAATGAATGATTAAGATTTCTATATGATCTTATGCAGTCACAGGTTCCATCGTTCCCATAGCTTTTAAATGGCTGCTTAGGTATACCCTCTGCAATGGAGTTCTTATTTATATTTATTATAAGAATCAATTTTCTTAGTTTCCATTGATCCGAAGCTCTTTTTAATAAACTGAATAGAAATAATCAGGATAATTCTTATGCTTTATCACACTGCTCTTTGAGGGTGATTTATGAACCATACAATACTGTAAGGAAGAAGATTTCATTTTCTCTTTTTCTCCTTCCCTTTTTCTTTTCTTGCATTACCAAAGACTCTTTTTCTCTTTACGAGAGATATAGGTTTGTCTCTTCGTGTCGTGGAAAAAAAGGTCTGTCTTTCGTTTCTTTGATAGAACTATCTATATTTCAATAACTAGCTTATTGGATCTTAGTCAAATAAAATATACTAGAGACCAATTTGTTTTTATTTCGAGTTCCCTATCATTCATTTTAGAAAAGAAGCAAAAGCTTGATCTCAACGAGTCGCACACTAAGCATAGCACTGCTCCAAGATGTTTAATAATTTTTATTTGATCTTATAGAATTTAAGATTTATGATTGGTTAGATTATAGAAAGATATTGCTCATCTTAAACAAAGATCCAAATTTTTATCCCTAATACTCCATAGACGGTTTGAACCGCATAATAACAATAATCAATTTTAGCTCGAAGGGTCTGTAGGGGCACTCTACCTTTCATAGCCGATTCTTTCCGGGCTCTCTCAATTCCGTTAAGACGCCCTTTAATTTTGATTTTAACACCTTCGACAGTTGCCTTTTCAGCTAGTTGAATAGCTTTTTTCATTATTTTTCTTATTTCAACTCTCTCCTTTAGTTGTAGAGCAATATATTCCGCAAGAATTTTGGGTTCTCTATAAGGTGTATCCACCTTTTCTATAGAAATGACAAGTTCTCTGTTTACAGAATTAAGCATACTTTGTACAAGCATTTTTTGTACTTCCTTTCTTAATTCCTTCATTTTTTCTTTTTTTCTTGGCGCTTTTTTTTCAATAAACAAATCGACAAATGCAATATATATATTTACCGAAATCAATTCGGTCTGTTTCAGAATCTCTATACGTGTAATTCCTCCATAACTAGAATTGATAGAACTTTTGATATGTTTTACATAATTTTCAATGCAATTATATATTCTCTCATCTTCTCGTAGATCTTCGGAATAATCCCTTTCTTCAAACCAAAGGGAATAATGGTTTTGAGTAAAACCAAGTCTAAAACCAAGTGGATTTATTTTGTTTCCCATACATATTTTTTTAGTACTTTAAGTAGTAGTATATTTGCGGCATAAATGGATCATCTATTTGGATATTTTGTTTCTATTTAATGTTTCATCGTACTGTTATGTAATCGTGAGTTGAATTACAGAAATCCAATGATGTATCATAAAATAATGTAATACTTATATGACAAGTAGATTTCTGTATTGGATAACCACGACCCCGAGCTCTAGGTCGAAATCTTTTCAAAGTAGGACCTTCATTCACTTCAGCCGCAAAGACAGCTAAATAGCACTTATGTATACCCATAAATGAACACGCATTTTCGGCTGCAGAAACAAGTACTTTGAATATAGGCTCACATGCTCTATAATCCATGAAAGTCAGTATCGCAAGTGCCTGTATATAGGTAGAATTACGAAGTAAATGGGCTACTCTACGTGCTTTATTAGAAGACATACGTACATGTTTAGCTACAGCTCGTATTCTTATAGTTGAATTAAATTCTAAATCCCTATTTTGAAATATCAATTTCATCTTCATCCTCCATAATGAATTAATGTATACTATTTACAACAAGACTTTTTTATTTATCGTTTCTCTCTTTCTTTTTTGTGTGTGTGTGTTTTTTTTTTTTATTTTTGTTGCTTTTTTCTTATTTTTTTTTTTTTTCGTTTTTCGATTTTTTATCCTTTTTCGCATGTCCCTGGAAAATGGAAGTAGGTGCAAATTCTCCTAATTTGTGGTTTATCATACCATTTGTTATAAAAATGGGTAAATGTACCTTTCCATTATGAACAGCAATGGTATGACCAATCATTGCGGGTACAATGGCAGATCTACGGGACCAGGTTACTATTATCTTCTTCTCTCTAATCATGTTTAGATTATCGATTTTACTTAACAAATCATTAGATACAAAAGTTTTTTTTCTTAGTGAACGTGCCATGGTTAATTAATTACCTTTCTTTTTATTGATAGAAAATAAAAATGGATTTACAACTATTCCTATTTACGTCGACGAAGAATTGAAACATCGCTATATTTATTTCTCTTCCGACTTTTTCTTCCAAGTGCGCTATAGCCCCAAGGGGTCAAGGGTTTTTTTCTGCCAATTGGAGCTCTTCCTTCACCACCCCCATGAGGATGATCTACAGCATTCATAACTATTCCTCTTACTTCAGGACGTTTACCCAGCCAACGTTTTGACCCAGCTTTACTTAAAGTTCGATTTTTCCATTTAACGTTGCCTACTTGTCCAATTGTTGCTGAGCAGTTCTCAGATATTAAACGAACCTCTCCAGATGGTAATCTTAATGTGGTCAATCGGCCTTCTTTTGCGATCAATTCTGCCACAGCACCCGCTGCTCTAGCTAATTGTCCGCCTTTTCCGACTTGTACTTCGACATTATGTATAGTCGTGCCTAAAGGTATATTGGTTGAAGTAGATCTTTAATTTGTCAAAATCCCTTCCCAAACTGTACAAGCCTCTCTCAGGGCATACAGCTTTCTGGATGTGAATAGAATATGATTATTATTAATCTATTTTATATAGAGGCTTAAGATGAAGGGCATACTTTCAATTCCTTATGTCCTTATTCTGTACATCCTAGGTTTCTTTATTCCATCATCTGGCTTATGTTATTTTTTCATGTAGCATTCAGAATGAATGACTTTATTAAATTACGTTAATGCTTTCGCATCTTCCGGATAACGTAGGAGGCATTTGAAATATCAAATTTTTTGATAAAAAAACTATTTGTCACTGTTCAGCTTCGAATCTGCCTTTGACCATCAAATCAAATGTGAGTTACTTGTTTTTTTTCTTCAGAACAAGGGTTCCTTTACCTTAGTTGTTTCTGCTTCAGACAATTAAGTCTTCTCCATATTATCATATCTCTGGAGTCAATAATTAATTCAGAAACTATTGAACTCAATCACCCGCTGTTCTTTATCCTCAGTTTCCCTTTGGGATTGATCCCATCAAAGTATTTTAGTTGGATCAGTGATAGATTTTAAGGTTTTGCTGTAAACCCAATCGGTTATTTCCGATTACGTACAATTAATAATTCAAACCGCACTCAAAGGTAGGGCATTTCCCATTGATATGGGGGCTCTTGCACCGGAAATAATAGTATCTCCAATCATAATCCCTCTCGGATGCAAAATATATGTCTTTTTACCATTTCTATAGTGCACAAGACAGATATATGCACTTCTATTAGGGTCACTCTCTATTGTTACAATTTTTCCCAGTATGTTTTTTTCACTCCGTCGAAAATCAATTTGACGATACAGACGCTTGTGACCTCCTCCTCTATGACGTATGGTAATAATTCCACTGTTATTACGACCTTTCCCACAACGATGCCGGCCAGAAGTCAATTTCTTTTGTGGATGAGATTGGACTTTTTCATCAAAATTTGATAGAGATTTATCACGTGTGCCCGGAATCAAAGTCCTGTACGAACGGGTGTTCATGTTTGACAATTCCAATAAGTTTCATTTTGAAGGAAAAAGTGGAATAGAATCACCTGGTTTTAGTGTAATAATAATACGTTTATAATGCATTCTATGTTTCATTATTTGTTTTCTATTTCCTCTTTTTTCTTTCTTTTGCGGAGGTCGATAACTATTGACTCCTATTACTTTAACATTGAAGAAAAGTTCAATCCAATTTTTGATCTTTGTTTTATTTGATCCCGAATCGACATTTAAAATATATTGGTTTTTCTCAAATAGATTAACACTTTTCTCTGTAAGTACGAAATCTAGACATTGAACTTCATACATAAATATTTCTCCTTTGCTATCATTTACAAATAAAAATACAAATGCCTATATCCACCTTTATTATAGTTCAATAAATAGAATTAAACTATAGTTATATATGATACTCTAGTTGCATAGAAAATTATGTTTTTAAGATATTGTAACCGAACCGACTTCTATTGAAAAGAAAGAAAAAACAAAATCGATAAACATTATTCAAAATGGTAACATATATTTTTTTTTCTCTCAAATTATTCTTCGTCTTCTTCCTTATAAATAAAATCATCCATCATTGTAGAATCCAATTCCTCTAATTGATTCCTTACTAGCTGTAAGTAAAGAATGTTTGTTATTAGCTTTTGTATAGCTTAGTGGTTTTAATTGAAATGAGTTATTTCAGTACCTTATATCATCTTGATATAACTTTAACTGGGGCAGTTTATAGTCTTTAAGCAGATAGTATAATTCTACCTCTATTCTTATTAAGTTAAGTCATTAATATCCTCTATCAGAGAGGAAAGGTTATATTTCAATGATCTCCAGGTCATTATTAATATGAATAAATATTGTTCGATTTACATGTTTTTTTTTTTTTTTTTTTAGAAATATACTTGATCTGGACCTCAAGGAAGGAAGGAAGGCTAAAATATTAGCCTTCCTTATATTCAATTCAACCGATCTCAACCTGAAATTCAATTCATTACTCATTTAAGGGAAAATTTTTCTGACGACAAGGTAAACGACTAGAAACATCATGAATCTACCCATTTTTCATTACCTCCTTCTGCCTAATTATTAATAAATAGATTATTAGAAAATGGAATAGAATAAGCAATTTTTGGAATAGAATAAGCAATTTTTTATATTGACTTTTGTCAAGTCAATTAAAAAAAGAAAAAAATACAAAAAGAAATAAAAAGAAGCAGGCTCTGGTCATCTTATCTTATACGTAAGATATATAAAAAAGCAATCTGCCGATAGAGCGCTCATAACCTTTTTTTTTTTACGATCCTTATAGCTCCCTTCTTCGTGGACGAAGTCGATTTACGAATTATCTATCATCTGTATGATATATGTATAATGTATGATATATGTATAATCATTAAGAAATTCTGTATCATTCAAATATTATTATAATGAGAATTCTATTCTATGTCAACATAATTATGCTCATATGGAATTTTACAATATTATTCTAATTTAGAATTCTATTCTATGTCAATAGAATATGGCAATATGTCAATAGAATATGACAAATTCATAACTAGACCATTTATTAATTTAATTCCTATTTAAGTTTCAAATTCAAAAAGTATTCTGACCTTTCAATCACTCAACATGTATAATTCAATTATTTCGCTCAGAACATTTTTTAAAAGAGCTCGTGGAACCATGCTATCAAACATTCCAAAATCAAATAAAGAATCAGATATTTGATCTTCATCATCTACTATCTGGTTTAATGTCTGTTCAATAACTCTTTTACCCGCAAATGCAATGTATGCATTTGGCTCGACAATCGTGACATTAGCTAACATACCAAAGCTAGCAGTGACCCCACCAGTTGTCGGAGATGTAAGAACTGAAATATATGGTAATTTTTTTTCCTTTTGATGTGTATGCAACACAGCAGCTATCTTATTCATTTGCATTAAGCTAAAACTTCCTTCTTGCATACGAGCTCCGCCAGAAGCACATACGAGAATTAATGGAAGAAGATGCTCAGTAGCATACTGTATTAAACGGGTTATTTTCTCACCCACTACGGATCCCATACTGCCTCCCATGAACTGAAAATCCATAACTCCGAGTGCGACAGGAAGACCATTTATTTGACCTATGCCTGTTTGAATAGCGTCGGGTAAACCTGTTTCTTTTTGATAGGAAGTGTTATAATCGTCATAACATTGTTCTTCTGTTTCTATAAATTCGTCCTTTCCTAGATTAAGTGTACTCTTAATTAGTTTTACACCAGCGTCGACATACTCTTTTTCTTCTTTAGTTAAAGAAGCATAAGTTAAAGGATATTCTTCTTCAATATCCTCAGTATCTTCAATATCCTCAGTATCCTCAATATCTTCTATATAAGTTTCTTCGTTTTTCTTACAAAATTTTTCTTTGCTATCTAGTGCTAATGTAGAAAAATTTTTCATTATCTCTAGTAAATATACAAATAATATATCAATCTCAGTATCTTCAGTACACAACAATAAATTATTGTCACAATCTTTTTCGTTTTTCTTGTAATGGAGGTATAGATTTTCTATTTGTCGATATAGTGGATCATTATGTATGATATCATCAATGCTATTATCACACTCATAGCGATCTTGTTTTTTAACGTATTCTACTAGAATATCGGAACCGAACCGATAGAATTCTTCTCCTTTAAGTAAACCACAACAACGAAATTTAAACCAATATTTAAATTTTTGAAAAACCAGATATCTTTCCATCAAACATATCGCCGTATGTTTTCGCAGCCATAAAAAGTAATTTGTCTCTGGATTATTTCCTGGATAAAAAGGAAATAGTTTTTTTATTTTCCTTGCTTTTCTTTTTTCTTCCGGAAAATCAAGTTCTATTTTCACTAAGTTTACCGCCGCTACTTTCAAGAACTTATCTTGTGATAGTAATTGTTCTTTTAAATTGGCTAATTGTTTAATTAATTTAATTAGGAAGGTCAAATTTATGAAAATTTTCAATTCAAGCAAATCCATTAAAGATTGTACAGGTTGAATAGAATTTTCTAGTATAGCAAAAAAAGGATTGATACTTTGATCAGTTTGATCGAATGCTGCATCTATAAAATCGTGCACAACATCTATTGACAATAGAAATATAAGTTCATCATTTGAAAATGATGTATCTATATTTAAAATACGCATGAACCATATAAGTTGTTCATCATCTTTCAAATCTTTATCATCTAAAATAGATGAAAAAATAGATAAAAGCGCAAATCGCTGTAATTCATCTGTTATTTTTTTATGTATTTCAAAAAGAACAAATTGAACTGTTTTCAAACCTGTATCAATAATATTTTGTATTATCTTAATAGTTTCCTTTTTTTCTAAACTCAGATATTTTATGAATTTCTTTTCTAATACAACCTTAACGATATTAACAAGAGTAATATTGTATCCTACTAATGTTTTCAACTCATTTTTTTCTTCGTGAAAAAATTCAAAGTCAAAATATTTGTCATAAATTATTTTGTACAATAAAGTGGAGACCCTTTGAACCATTTTGATGTCAAACGTCGTATGCTGTTTTTCTAATACATTTGTACTAGAAAAATTCATGTCCATAGGCCACCAAGTGCCATTATCAATTAATAATTCAATTCGCTCTGAACTAGTCATCTGTAGCGTTGCCCCGCATTCCTCACAAACACCTTTTTGTTCTAAAAAAAATTTTTTATATATAACGGTCTCACAATTCTCGCACAAAAACCACAAATGTTTAAAACGTTCCGAATTCAATCTGTTTTCTACAGGTTTTGTTTCGCCGATATGTTCAGAATCTTTGTCTTCTTCACACATTTTTTCAGAATCTTTGTCTTCTTCACACATTTTTTCAGAATCTTTGTTTTCTTCACACATTTTCTCATATTTTTTCTATATATATATTGTTACATGTACAACTTAACTTTTAATAGACACAAATACAAACCATCATACTTCAGCTCAGTTTGGGTGCGAGCTAGAATAGATTGCAGATCCTTGCCCCCCCCCTGGGCCTGGATCTACTGATCCACCGACCCCATCGAGTAATCTAGAATATTAGATATTAGACAAATACCTTTCCTCTAGCCGAATTATTCTATTCCCATCCATTCGGTATTCGGCTCAATCTTAAAATAAAAGATTGGGCCGAGTTCGCTTCGATTAAGGGACCAAACAGACGAAAGTCACTCGATTACAAGCGATCAATCGTATCAAATTCAAATTTGATTTCCTTCCATACTTCACAAGCGGCAGCTAGTTCAGGACTCCATTTAGTAGCTTCGCGGATCACTTCATTACCTTCACGCGCAAGATCACGTCCTTCATTACGAGCTTGTACACAAGCTTCTAAAGCGACCCGATTAGCCACTGCACCAGGTGCATTTCCCCAAGGGTGCCCCAAAGTCCCTCCACCAAACTGTAATACGGAATCATCTCCAAAGATCTCGGTCAGAGCAGGCATATGCCAAACGTGAATACCTCCTGAAGCTACAGGTAGAACACCCGGCATAGAGACCCAATCTTGAGTGAAATAAATACCACGACTTCGGTCTTTTTCAATAAAATCATCACGCAATAGATCAACAAAACCCAAAGTGACTTCTCGTTCTCCTTCAAGTTTACCTACTACAGTACCAGCATGAATATGATCTCCACCAGACATACGTAGTGCTTTAGCCAGTACACGGAAGTGCATACCATGATTTCTTTGTCTGTCAATAACTGCGTGCATTGCGCGGTGAATGTGAAGAAGTAGGCCGTTATCTCGGCAATAATGAGCCAACGAAGTATTTGCCGTAAAACCTCCAGTCAGATAGTCATGCATGACTATAGGAACTCCCAATTCTCTGGCGAATACTACTCTTTTCATCATTTCTTCACATGTACCTGCAGTCGCATTCAGGTAATGTCCCTTAATCTCACCCGTCTCAGCCTGAGCTTTATAAATTGCTTCTGCACAAAAGCAGAAACGATCTCTCCAGCGCATAAATGGCTGGGAATTCACGTTTTCATCATCCTTGGTAAAATCAAGTCCACCACGGAGACATTCATAAACCGCTCTACCATAATTCTTGGCAGATAGACCCAATTTTGGTTTGATAGTACATCCCAATAAAGGACGACCATATTTGTTTAATTTATCTCTTTCTACTTGAATACCATGTGGTGGGCCTTGAAAAGTTTTTGAATAAGCAGGAGGAATTCGTAAATCTTCCAGACGTAGAGCCCGTAAAGCTTTGAATCCAAATACATTACCTACAATAGAAGTAAACAGGTTAGTCACAGAGCCTTCTTCAAAAAGGTCTAAAGGGTAAGCTACATAGGCAATAAATTGAGTTTCTTCTCCAGGAACGGGTTCAATATCATAGCATCGCCCCTTGTAGCGATCAAGACTGGTAAGACCATCGGTCCAAACAGTGGTCCACGTACCAGTGGAAGATTCGGCAGCTACCGCTGCTCCCGCTTCTTCGGGGGGCACTCCAGGTTGAGGAGTGACTCGGAATGCTGCCAAGATATCAGTATCTTTGGTCTGATATTCCGGAGTATAATAAGTTAATCTGTAATCTTTAACACCCGCTTTGAATCCGACACTTGCTTTAGTCTCTGTTTTTGGTGACAT